AAGAAGATTTAATGATCTTTTCACGTGAAACTTGAACACGTAAGCGTAATGAGTTATATGAATTCACTAGATCTCTTTCCCACAACGCGGTGCTTTTAGGCTACTCTAACAGCTTCGCTGTAACCCTTATACCAACCACCAGCAGAGCAGGTGAAATGTAATACCCCCTTCCACCAACCACCAGCAGAGCAGGTGAAATGGAAGTGCTCCGCTTTTAAAATGTAAGTGCTGGGCTTTTACAAAGCGTAGCGTTGGAAGATGGTCGGTATAACCGCTGCGCTCCGAACGCTTCGCTCAAAGCAGAGCGGTATTACATTGTAAAAGCGCAGCAGAAAAGCCTCCCTTCTTACATCTAAGATGTAAGAAGGGAGGCTTTTAACCTGCTCTGCTGGTGGTCGGTGTTACCCCACCGTTTCACTAACCACAAGGGTCTGCTTTGCAGGTTGTGGTATATAATAAATAAACTGAAAAAGATCTGGTTGGAGCAGGAATTAAAAAAGAAAAAAGAAAAAGGTATGGCGCGCTCGGTATGGAAAGGTTTCTTTTCTGAGATACAGAATACACAAAAAAAGGAAATAAGCACTTATCGAAAACACCCGTTTGGTCTCGACGATCTATGATACTCCCTAAAGATGTTGGAAAGGAGTTCCTTGTGCATAATGGAAAAACTTTTATTCCTTCGAAAATAGATCAAGAAATGGTTGGGCAACGATTTGGTGAGTTTTCAAATACTCGAAAAAGAGTTTTTCATAAAATGAACAAAAAAAGAGTTCTAGATAAATACAACTTTTCACTAGTTTTAGGCAGAAAAGCCCCTTTTCTCCCCAAAGTTTGATGTTTGTCACCAAAACTTTCCGCCGCCTTACACCGACCACCAGCAGAGCAGGTTAAAAGCCTCCCTGCTAACATCTTAGATGTAAGCGGTTACACCGACCACCTTACATTGTAAATGGAAGGATTCCATTTACAATGTAAGGTGAAAAGCGCAGCCCTTCCATTTAACCTGCTCTGCTGGTGGTTGGTTAAGGGAAGGGAGGCTATGTCATTTTGTTTTAAAAAGTGGATTACAGCTTTACTAGTATGAAACTGTACTCCTCTTTTGTAAGAAAACTGTCGGGCTTTGCTGGAACTGCTGGAAAGGAACTGTTGGAAAGGAAGAGAAAAAGAAAACAGCTGGAAATGCTGAAAGCATTTTCACTAATAAAATGTAATATTTAGAAATCGAATTTGAAATAGGGTATCAATCTTTATTTATGCAAACATTACGAAAAAGATATCTGCGACAGAGTGCGACCGGTTCATAGGAGAAATATTCAATTTTCGGTTCGCCTTTACTGATTCAAAACCCCTAACTATGATTCTTTAAAAGAGTTGATACTGGAAAGAGGTGAATATGTACCTATGTGTTGAGATCTTTGAGAAACTAAATGGAAACAGCGGGTATCTTCCTTTCGCTAGCGAAAGGACCGGTGTTCCACAGCGATGGGTGAAAACCTCATCGCAGAGCTTATTTTGACACCAATACTCTCCTTAAAGTTTCACTTTTTCGATTAACCCCTTTTAAAGAGTGGTGGAAAATCCTCTTCATTGATGTGTGAGTTGTTACCGTTCTACAATCTTTCAGAGATTATTCCAAATTCTAGATTTTTGAAGTTTTTTGGGGTTTAGAGAGAACAGCTGCGACAACTTCTCTTTTTTTTACCATTTTATACCTGCAATGTTTCTTTTGAAAAAGGAAAAGAGGAGGTCAGAAAAGTTCTCTGCCGCATTTCTATTCAAAATAAACATTACAGGTATATGGGGTTAGTTTACCCGTATCCTCCTTTTTGCAAAAAAAAGATACGGTTGTGAAAATAGAAACTTTTCACAGGAGTGAAAAGAGAACTCAGCAAACTAAGAATTTTTGGGGGTGAAAGTCCCCCCCTCCAAGGAGTGGAGTGAAAGCGATGCCCATATGCGTCTGATATTTCTCAGGGGTATAAAGCTGGGCATAACGGGATGAAGATTCCAAAAATGGCTTGACTATAAAATATCACAATTTTGTTTCACCTCAACTAAAAAAAACTTCTCTCGCTTCACTGAAGTTTTAAAAAACAAAAGAAAACAATAGCAATATCTGCAACGAATGTGATATGTTTACTCCTTTCTTTGTTGCTAGGAGAGCGTATACGCCTTCGGCAGTGGTGTGAGACGTCTGATGGTGTAAACTTTTAGGAATCGATGAATCACTAGCATGGGTGATCTTTTTAGAAAAGGATTTCACAGAACTGGAGAGAATCTCCCCACTTTAAATTTGATCAAATTAATTGACCCCTTCTTTTTCCGTTTCAGCTCTTTCCGTTCCAGCTCTTTCCAGCCGAGCTGGAAAGAGCTGGAAGGAAAGAGCTGAAACGGAAAAAGCTGGAATACCCTAACACTGAACGCCATACATTTAGCCTGTTCTCCCCCCACACCGCTCCGCTTTAAAAATGTAACCGCTGGGCTTTTACCATGTAAAGCTGGAACATCTAAGATTAAGCGGTTACATTTTTAAAGCGGAGCGGTGTGGGGGGAGAACATTTACAATGGAAGGCTAACTGTAACCGCTGATCAAAGATGTAACTGAAACGTAGAGTCCGCACCTTGCTTTCGCTATACATCGAGGAAAGCGATATTGAGTTTAAATTGGGAGCGAAGGGTGCGATTCCATCGCCCCCGTTTCAGTTAAACACACGGTCACTTTTGCTTGGTTAAATATTGTGTTAAAAGGTGTAACCCCATATCGATAGGTAGGGATTGCAGGGGTCAAATTGAATGTGAAACTCCCCCTCAAAAAGGTGCTGGTTTAAAAGAACCAGTTGATGGTTAAGAAGTACTGAATCTAATGAAAAAAACGGTGTTCCGCCCGCACAGCGGTGGGGCCTCCAACGGAGCAGCCTCTTGCCGCTAGTTTTCTCCTTTCCCCTAGGGAATAAGAGAGAAACTTAAGCATAATGAAACGAAGTCTGTTTCTAACATTTACAAAGGGTAGCGTTGGGAGACTTCTATTTGAAAAAATTCATTATACAAAAGTGGGCTCCTAGCCAGGACTTCTGTCTCCTGTCTAACTCCTGGAAAAGAACTCGTCGACGTAAATTAGAAACCGTTCAGCCCAAAATAAATTCTTGGAACCGGGAAATTTTTTTCCATGGAATCTAATGAAAGGTCTGGAAAAGGGAACTGGGGTGACATCTTTGATGTAAGAGTCTAAAAGCACAGCGGTTACATTCAGCCCCACACCGCTCCGCTTTTACAAAGCGGAGCACTTACATTAAAAAAGCGGAGCACTTCCATTTAACCTGCTCTGCTGGTGGTTGGTGGAAGGGGGCATTATATTTACAATGTTAGGCGGTCGGTGTAAAAGGCTAAGCGGGAGTGTAAACCCCGACCGCTTAGCCCCCATCCCGTTTTAATGCAAACGCTTTGCTGTCAGAGTCCCCCGTTGAACTGTGGAAAAGAGAAGGATGGGAGTAAAAGCAAAGGCCGAGAAAGGGCTCGGATATGCCCACATCTTCCAGTCACAGGATAAAAATATAGCTGCTTCCCTACATTGCAAAAGCCTCCCTCCTAACATCTAAGATGTTAGCACTTCCATTTAACCTTCCACCGCCCACCAGCAGAGCAGGTTAAATGGAATTCCCCCTTCCACCAACCACCAGCAGAGCAGGTTAAATGGAAGTGCTCCGCTTTTTTAATGTCACCGCTGGGTTTTTACAAAGCGGAGCGTTGGGAGGTGGTTGGTGGAAGGGGAGAGAATAGGCTAAATGTAAGACGGTCTACAGCTGTGACTAAGAGCCGTATGAAAGGAAACTTTCACGTACGGTTCGGCAGTGGCGGTGAAAAAGAAAATCTCTCGCCGACCATAACAAATCATTTCCATTTATCAAGAGAAAAACCCTCTTCTATTTTATCAATATAAAGGAATTAATGCTCGGGGTTGGAATGCTTTGAAAAAACGAATCTTTTTGCATCTTCCCATGGTGAAGAATAGAAAGAGAGATCTGAGCAAAAATTTGGAACCTTTCCCCACCATATCGATCTTTCTTCTCAAAGGAACCATTCTATCTTCTGCCTTTTCGTTGGAAAAAGGAGATTTATTACAAGGTACAAAAGAAAAGGGTACCCCCGCTATTGAGACTAGGGTGGGACTAAAAGAATCCTTTCTCTTTTCTCTCCCTGCATCCCTTCTTCAAGGACCTCTCCTTTTGGTTAGTATCTCCCCCTCGGATCGATCTTTTTATGTTGGCAAGGATCCATTATTTGAAAAGAAAGATTCTGATAGAGATCTCCTCTTTTTTGAGGGTATTCGTGTTATAGAAAAGAATTTTCTTGAAAAACCACTTCTTTTGGGTGGTCTCTTTGAAAGGAGATTTTTTGATACAGGTGATCTTTTCCGACTTTTTGCCCTCTCACCAACCTACCCTTTTCTGCGCCAGAATTTAGTAATTCAAATGGAGTCTTCCCTTTCTCACTGCAAGAATTGGTTAGCCCGTCCTTCTTTTTCTTTACAGAATGGTATACAGGGATATCTCCCTCACTTTATGAGAGTTCTCTCACTTTTTCGAGACGAGAAAAAAAAATTTGCGTAACAAAGTGAAAAGGTGGCCGTTACATCTCCCGCAACGCTTGTCCCCTTTACTGGGTGTTGCCACTCCCAGTGAAACGGTTCTTTTCTTGCAAAGGAGTTACATGGAGATGTTGAAGGGAATGCCACCACCCAGCGAAAAGCGGTTACCCTTTCCTCCAAGGGAGTTCGCAGGCCGTATATTTTCAAAACGCGGCGGTGGAAAAAGCTGTTTATTTTTCAGCTGTTCCGTTAAAAGGAAGGGTTTACATCTTTGATGTTAGGGGAGCGAGGGGGTAACATAGAAGATGTCCCGCGTGCTGAGCGAAGCGGGGGGTTTACACTAATCGTTTTAATATCGCTGCCGAAAATGTAAACTCTCCCGCCGCCGGGCTTCTTCAATGTATGACCAACGAGGGGGTGAGTTTACATCGAAACCATCGTGATCGATACGGAGACGTACCGGTTACATTGTAGAGGCAATCAGTAAAGTACAGCAAGAAGAGAGACGAGGCATTTACCCGCCTCGAAGCTGCACTAAACCTACCCCTTCGCTACGGTGGTGAGAGTGAACCCCATTTTCTATGATGACAGGACTGTTTCTTGTGAGCCGAAGCTGGTTTGTTGAAAAAAAATAATCTTAGTTTTCACAGATTAACCCCCACAGGAAATTTCGTGAAGGGAGAAGGGAAAAGATGGAAAATAAAATAGGAGTTGAATGCAGAAAAACAATCGACCCGACTGTCATCGATTACAAGAGGGACAACCATAGCAAAAGACCCCCTCAGCAATTTGATCTAGCCTGCTACGCTGACGGTGGGAGTCTGCTTCTCCCATCGTCAGCGTAGCAGGCTAGATCAAATTGCTCCCTGCATCTTCGATGTAATCGTTGATAATACGAAGTCTTACACCAACCATCTTACATTTACAATGTAAGATGGTTGGTGTAAGGGGAGGTGGGTGTTAGAAGCAGACTAACGGTTGGAGAAAGCTAGAGCGTGGAAGCCGAACCCTTCCACCCATTTTACTCAAATCCATTTTTAAAAAGCGAATTGAAAGCCAACTTAAAAAGAAAATCGGATATAGAAAATATTACGTCGTGATGTGAATTTCACGGACCGTCCCAGTTAACAGTGCCCGTAGCTCAATAGGATAGAGTTTCAGATTTCGGCTCTGAATGTTGAAAGTTCAAATCTTTCCGGGCATAGATAAAACTCTTCGTGCAAGAAGAGTTTTACCCAATGTCCTGAAGCGAGGCCGTACATTTTATATGTAATTGCTGGTAAGGCAAATGGAGCAGATACAACTATTAAAACGCTTTGGCCCCTACGTTCCAGCTTTCCCCGACCGTTCGAGGAGCAGCCCAAAGTGAATAAATTCAAACCGTACATCTTACACTGACCGCTTTACATTTAGCCAGCTTCGCTGGCTAAATGTAAGGAGCAGGTTAAATATAAGACTTCGTTTCATGTCTTCCATGTGAAAAGGGGTTCGTTGGCCGTACAGATTCAATGTACGGCTTTAGATCTTCAATGTAACACGGAGTGAAAGAAAAGGGTAAAATTGATGTAAAGAAATGGCGTACCCGCATATTCTATCCTGAATTGCGACGTCTACAATACAAAGTCAAAGAATGTAAAGATTTGTGAAGAGTGCATTTGGAGGATGCCTCGGCAGAGCAGAAAGGGACGTTCAACATGACGAAACGGCATGGGGAGGAATCAACCCTGCGATCTATGCCTCTCCCAACGGGAAACCGAAAGGAAAAAAACTTAGCCAACTGAAACATCTTAGTAGCTAAAAAGAAAAAAATCAACAGAGACTCCGTAAGTAATAGAGAATAAAAGCGGAGAGGGCCAGCTTTTTTCAAAATCTTCGGGGGAGTGAAGGAAAATATGGGATACTCCGCCAGAGAGGGTGAAAGCCCCGTAACCCCCCCCGAAGGCTGTCTGTGGAATGGGTGTCACCTTTGGTGCTAATAAAATCGAAGACAGCAGTATTCATAAAATACTGAATGGCATCAGCATCGATGTAGAGCAGGACGTTTTATTCGCTTCGCTATACTGGCCCCTGTTACGCTCCCGGTTTACTGGAGCAGTTAAGGGGAATTCGAGCCTGAGTTTCCAGAGTATTGAAAAAAGACATCATCAAATCCTTGCAATCACTCTATGAAATTGTCCGGAGAATTCCGGACCGCTTCCCACAGCATCATACACTGACCGCCTAACATTTAGCCAGCTTCGCTGGCTAAATGTTAAAAAAAGGGTAAGTGAATTTCTTTAAAAGCCAACTTCCCGCAACGCTGCCTTTTTAAAAAGCCTGCTACAACGAAGCAGCATCTTAGATGTAAAGCGGTGTTACATTTAAAAAGCGGAGTGGTTGCACCAATCACCTCCCAACGCTACGCTTTGTAAAAGCCCAGCGGTGTGGGTATTACATTGAAAAAGCGTAGCGTTGAGAGGTTAAAAGCGCAGCCCTTCCATTTAACCTGCTACGCTGGTAATTGGTGTAAGGGGGGGTTACAGCGAAGCTGTTAGGCTAACGAGAAGGAACGTTTCATTAAGATTGAATTAGAACCTTCCCCTCTCTTTTTCACAAGAGAAGGGGCGTTTCTAAAAAAAAGTGGAAAGATGTGAGTACGACGGGGGCAATCCTGTTGGAAGATAGGGGGACCACCCCCTGAGGCTACCAAATCTGCTCTGACCAATAGTAAATGAGTACCGTGAGGGAAAGGAGAAGAGAACCCTACCCAGGGAGTGAAACAGATCCTGAAACCGAATGCATAAAAACAGTGGGAGCCTCCCCTCGTTTCCCCTCCACCGACTACCAGCATAGCCGGTTAGATGTTAGGGGAACGAACCCCTCGGTTTAAGAGGGGGGGTGACCGCGTACCTCTTGTATAATGGGTCAGCGAGTAAGAGAAGTTGGCAAGCTTAAGCCGAAAGGTGGAGGCGAATAGAAAGAGGAAAAGAGAGTCAACTTCCCTTGACCCGAAACTAAGTGATCTAGCCATCACCAGGTTGATAGGGAGGTAACACTTTCAGGAGGACCGAACCGGTGTCTGTGGCAGTAGACACGGATGAGTGGTGGCTAGGGGTGAAAAGCCAATCGAACTTAGAGATAGCTGGTTTTTTGCGAAATCTATTTAGGTAGAGCGCTATTCTAAAAAAGGGGGGGTAGAGCACTGTATGGGGAAGGGTGGCCCAAAGCCTTACCGACTCCAAGGAAACTCCGAATACCCTTTGTTTCTAGAGAAAAGCAGACAGACTCTGAGCGCAAAGGTTCAAAGTCAAAAGGGAAAAAGCCCAGATCGTTTGCTAAGGTCTCCAAGAGAGAGTTGAGTGGTAAAGGAACTTTTTTAGCAGAGACAATCAGGAGGTGGGCTTGGAAGCAGCCATCCTTTCAAGAAAGCGTAAGAGCTCACTGGTCTAGCTAAAAGGGGCCGAAAATGAAACGAGGCTAAAACTCTCCACCGAAGCAGCGGCTCCTTACTATTTAGGAGGGTAGCAAAACGTCCTGTATGCTGATGAAGGAAAGGCGTGAGCCGATGCTGGAAGTATCAGGAGTGAGAATGCTGACATGAGTAACGTAAAATCATGTGAGATCCATGATCGCCGTAAGCTCGAGGGTTTCCATAAATGTTTATACATATGGAGTCAGACGGCCCCTAAGAGGAAAACGAAAGTGAACTTTGATGGGAAGAGAAACTCTTTTGAAAAAGTGAAGAATTTACTTTTTCAAAAGAGTTTCTAGTTTAAGTGACGAACCCTAGAGGAGGAGGGGGAAATGGGATCTCCCCCAAAAAATTTTCAAGGGTTCCAGGAAAAAACTTAAATTTTTGGCCTGTCCCTTCCATTTAGCCTTACACTTACAGTTCTAATGGAAGGGGATTACATTTACAAAGCGTAGCGTTGGGAGGCTAAATGGAAGGGACAGGCCAAAAATTGACCGTACTGAAACCGACACTGGTGAGCTGGTTTTAAAAAACTAAGGCGTAGAGAGAACCATGCTGAAGGAACTCGGCAAATTAACTCCGTAACTTCGGAAAAAGGAGGGCCAACCTAACTATTATTACGTTTGGAAGGTGGCACAGAATTGGGGGAGGCGACTGTTTATTAAAAACACAGGACTCTGCTAAAGGAAACCTGATGTATAGAGTCTGACACCTGCCCGGTGCTGGGAACCAAAGGGGAGAGCTTTACTAAGGGTTCATAGCTAAGGGCTTGAACCCCCAAAAATGGTTTGAACAGAAGGTCCAGTAAACGGCGGCCGTAACTCTGACGGTCCTAAGGTAGCGAAATTCCTTGTCGGGTGGATAGGATCTTGCCCGAGTGGTTTGGCGACAAGCCACAAGTACACCAACTCATAACGGTGAACCCTAAAACGAAGAAATTTAGTCATGGGAATACCGTGGGAAGGGCTAACAGATAGGACAAAGAATTGTAATACAAAAAATTGTAATACAAAGAATTGAACGTTAGCTCACCCGTAACGACTGACTCGAAAGAGGAGGCATGGAAAAAGTTTTTTGAAGCTTCTATGCAACACGTTGGCACTCTTCAGTCCAAGAAAACTATGGAGGATAAAAAATCAAGAAATAAGTTGGTGAATCCCTATTGGATCACCGGTTTTACTGATGGGGAAGGATGCTTTTCTGTGTCATTCAATCGTCGTGAAAAGCTGAAGTTGAAAGTTGAAGTTCGACCATCTTTCTCCATAAGTGAAAGCTACAAAAGGGGGTCTCCTTTTCGTGGTGTGGACCGAGTCCAACAGTTCTTGGGTTGTGGATTTATAAGATATAGTCGTACAGATGGAACCTACAAATATGAAGTTCGATCTTTGAAAGAACTTTGTGAAAGAGTCATTCCTCACTTTGACAAATATCCATTGGAAACCGTAAAACAGCTGGATTATCAACCATTCCGAAAGATAGTGTTTCTTATGCGTGAAGGGAAACATCTTCACAGAGAGACCCTTTTGGAAATTTTAGATTTTGCTTTTGTAATGAATCCTTCTGGAAAACGGAGGTATGACAAAGAATCTATCCTAAAGTTTTTGAAGAGTTGAAGGTATAGTCTGATCAGTCTGGAAACAGGCTGGAACATAAATGAAGTTCCGACCCGCATGAATGGTGTCACGATCTCCCCACTGTCTCCAGCATGGCCTCAGTGAAATTGAATTCTCCGTGAAGATGCGGAGTTTCTGAGAAAAGACGGTAAGACCCTATGCACCTTTACTATAATCTATTATTGAGTGGGGGACAAGGTTGTGTAGAATAGGTGGGAGAGTCTTAGCGACCAGGCTTCATCTCCTTTTCTAGTCATCGTGCGAAACTTTTCTCTACCTTGTAGAGAACCGGTTTCGTTAATGCTGGAAGGCTGAGACTCGGCAGTGAAATACCACTCTTCCTCTCTCCCCACTCTCACCTGCTTCAGCTTTATATCTTTTTACACCTTGAATATGCCTATGTAAAAGATAGGGGTTCGCTCCCCTTGCATCGCAGATGTAGGGGACGAAAGGGTTTGTAAAAATCCGACTTGAAGAGAAAAAGAGTAAAGAAAGGGACAGTTATAGGCTGGTAGTTTCATTGGGGCGATGGTTTTCTAAAGAGTAACGAAAGCGTGCGAAGGTAGACTCAACCCCGTCGGAAACGGGGTGAAGAGCGCAATGGTAAAAGTCTGCCTGACTGTGAGACTTACAAGTCGAACAGGGACGAAAGTCGGCCATAGTGACCCGGGAGCACCGAGTGGAAGGGCTCTCGCTCAACGGATCAAAGGTACGCTAGGGATAACAGGCTGATGACTCCCAAGAGCTCATATCGACGGAGTCGTTTGGCACCTCGATGTCGACTCATCGCATCCTGGAGTTGAAGAAGATTCCAAGGGTTCGGCTGTTCGCCGATGAAAGCGGTACGTGAGTTGGGTTTAGTACGTTGAGAAACAGTACGGATCCTATCTTTCTCAGGTGATTGAAAGAGGAGAGAGTTTTCCTCTAGAAAGCTTTCTAGAGGAAAACTCTCTCCTCTTGTAAAGATTGAGGGAGCCATTCTTTTGTACGAGAGGACCAAGAATGAAAAACCTCTGGTGAACCAGTTGTCGCGCCAGCGGCACCGCTGGGAAGCTACGTTTTCAGGGGAGAACTACTGAAAGCCTCTCAAGTAGGAAACCCCATCCCAAAACAAATCTCTCCGGTCGTAGAAGATGACTACGAAATAGGCAAGGAGTCCAAACTTCAAGAGGATACAGCTTCCTTGTACTAATAACCCGTGATTTTTTATTTAGCGCAGCGGTTACATTCAGATTCAGTTCTTACATTTAGCCTGCTTCATCGAAGCAGCATCTTAGATGTAAAGCGGCTAGTGTAAAAAAAGAGGTCTCCGCAGTTAGCCCCCCTTCCACCGACCACCAGCAGAGCAGGTTAAATGGAAGTGCTCCGCTTTTAACCTGCTCCGCGGGTGGTCGGTGTAACACCGTACATCTAAGAAGCACAGCGGCTACACCGACCAGCAGCGGAGCAGGTTAAATGTACGGGTCTCGTCCTAATGATACATTAGCTGAATCAACTGGAAAGTGAATTTCTTCTAGCGTTACATCTTAGATGTCCGTAGGTCTCGGGACTTTATTCCTTTCATGTAGCCAGCTTCTCCCCTTCCATCGACCATCTCCCAACGCTACGCTTTGTAAAAGCGGAGCACTTCCATTTAACCTGCTCTGCTGGTGGTTGGTGGAAGGGGCTAAATGGAAGAGGAGAAAAGGTGTCCCCATTTCCACATGATCCATCATCATATAAAACAGATTATACTTGTAATGAGTATAAAAAAAACAGGTGGGCGTAGCAGGAGATAATTGAAGCTAGAACGAACGTGGAGCAGCGAAACTGCTCCACATGTTCTCAATAGCTCAGCGGCAGAGCAAACGGCTGTTAACCGTAAGGTCGCTGGTTCAAATCCAGCTTGGGAAGAGAGATAGTGGCCGGTGGTAAAGTGTAGTAAAACGAATGGAACGAATGTAACCATCAAAACAATCACATTGAATTCTATACCGGCATACATTTTTTTAATGTATGCCGGGGGGGCTCGTTCCCCACAACTCCAGACATTTTCAAATATTCAAAGCCTGCTTTTAACACGCACACCTCGCTTTTAAAAAGCGCAGCAGGGTGGGAATAACATTTTCAATGTAAGGCGGTGGTTCTGCTCCTTACGTTGAAATGGAGAAAGCAGGTAAAGTGATTTTATGGATTTATTTCTTCAAATGGAAATTTTTCATTGTAAAAGTAAAAGCACGTCGGTTACATTTAGCCCCACACCGCTCCGCTTTGTAAAAGCGGAGCGGTGACATTAAAAAAGCAAAGCACTTCCATTTAACCTGCTCTGCTGGTGGTTGGTGGAAGGGGGGATGACATTTACAATGTAAGGCTAAAGCCCAGCAGTGGGAGAAGAGGAGACTTCGTTTCGTCTCTTCGATGTCAGAAAAGGTTCGACACCACCGTGAATATCGAAATTGTAAATAAAGTGCAGGAATAAGAAAAAAAATATGGGACAAAAAGTGAACCCTATTTCCCTTCGGTTGGAAAAAACAAACAAGAATTACAATTCTCTTTGGTATGGAGAATTAGCCTATGGAGAATTTTTAAAAAAAGAGATTATTTCAAAAAACTATATAGAAAAACTTCTCACACAGATAGGAGAGACCCCAGGTGAAATTGGAATTCTTCTCCATCCCAAAAAAGGGAAAATTCTCTCTCCTTATCTCTGGGTAGAAGTGAGTCGCCGTGTGCGCTATAATCGTTTTCAATTGAAGCACATTACAGAACGGCATCTCCCCTTTCCTTCCCTTTTGAAAATGGAGAGCGTCAAAACTCTTCTCATTGGAGGGGAGCTGAATAAAATTGGGATCGTTTCAACGGTGTTTCCGGATTTGAATAAATTCAGTATACAAAAGTTAGACGGCTCCGTGGCTGAGGGTTCACACCCCCTCTCACATCGAATGTTAGGCCGGGTTACATCGTTCGATGTTAGGGGAGCGATCCCCCTCTTACATCGTTCCATGTCTGCTTCGCTGAGCCGGGTTGACATCTCCAATGTAAGGCCTGCGAACCCACAACTTCCCCCAGTGATACGCCATTGGGCAAAGCTGAAAAAAGGAGCCCGGCCGCCCATGGAAAAAGAATTTGAGTCTATGGGCGCAGCAAGAGACCTTCCTTCCGTTCAATACTCCAATCTCTTTTGGAAGGTGTTTCTCCTTCGTCTCTCTCTCCTTTCTTTACAAGGGAGAGGGGGTTTACATCTGCAGTGTCAGGGAAGCAAACCCCCTCTGACATCGTTCGATGGTAGGCCGGGGGCGGCCATCGAGCCCCCAGGTGTAAAACTCTCAATATGCGGAAAACACCTCTTCGCGTCAGAGAACAGGGTATTTGCAGACCCCCTTTTTCTTTGTCACTTGGGAGCCTCCTTTTTGGAAAAATCGTGTGGGGATTCGCACCTCCTCGCAGGCCCAGCGAAACAAATCAAAGAGGGAAGGGGCTCGATGGCAAGGGGCGGCGTCACATCGAACGATGTCAGAGGGGGCTCGCCGGCCGCCCCCGGCGTAACATCAGTCGATGTCAGAGGGGGCTCGAAAGCCGTCCTCGGCCTACCATCGAACGATGTCAGAGGGGGTCACCTCCCCTCTCCAGCTGTTCCTTGGGGAGGTGAGAGGAGGGCGAACCCCACTTTCTCTTCTGCTAACACAAGTTTCGAAAAACGAGAAAGGGTGCTCTCGTCAAACCAGACCCTCTCCGGTTCCCTTTGGAATAAAGCTGAAAAGGAAGAACCACATGGAGTTCTAGTTCTTTCCCATATAGAGTCTCTTTGCGAAAAGATCTGTGGAACTCCTATCACTATCCATATGTGGAGATCTTTCTGGGATGGGGGAAGTGCAACTTTTCTAGCAAAGGAGATTGCATATCTTTTGCAAAAAAAAGTCCCGTTTACAAAGATACGAAGAGAGATTTCTCGTGAAATATCGGAAAACCATGGTAGAGTCTGGAATTCTATTGAAGGAATCAGAATCTCCTGTTCCGGTCGTTCCGGGGGCAGGTCAAAAAAAGCTCAACGGGGAAAAAGCGAAACTTTTTATTGGGGAAGAAACTCCTCTTCTCTTTTTTTGTCTCAAGTAGGGTTTGCAAAAAGTACAGCCCTCACTCCACTCGGTGCAGTTGGGGTAAAAGTTTGGATTTGTTATAAAAGTGAAACGGTCTTTGGAAAAGGAAACTTGCATTAAAAGGGACAAAAGTTTTATTGTAAATGGAGAAAAGTGAAACATCACCAACTAGAACCATTACCGCTTCCTATAGCGAAGCAGCCTGCTCGTTCCAGCGATTACATTGAGCTCCCATACAGTTCCTGCTTTGCTACCGTTCCAACCGTCTACCATTTATCCCCCCTTCCACCTACCGCCTCCCAACGCTACGCTTTGTAAATGTCATCCCCCCTTCCACCAACCACCAGCAGAGCAGGTTAACTGGAAGTGCTTTGCTTTTTTAATGTCACCGCTCCGCTTTTACAAAGCGGAGCGGTGTGGGGCTAAAAGGAACCATTCGCAAAGGGAGGCTCCTTACACCGACCGCCTTACATCTAGGATGTTAGAAGGGAGGCTTTTAAAACTGTAACCACCATCCATCTTAGATGCTGCTTCGCTGAAGCAGGCTCCCGTCGTCTCCCAACGTTAGGCTCCCACCACCAGCAGAGCAGGTTAAAAGCGCAGCGGTTACATTTAACCTGCTCTGCTGGTGGTTGGTGGAAGGGGGAGAGGAAAATAGAATTGTTCGACTACTTTTTTAAACTTTAAACTTATGAATAATCGAGTACAACGAGATCTTCACCGCCGTTCTTCCGTTCAAAAAAATCAAATACTTCGGATGCAGCTTTCTGCCTTGTTTCAAAACCAGTCTCTCCCACAATGGGTAAGGCTTTCCTTTCTTGAAAGGCTTAAAAACCTTCCTCGTGAAAGTTCACCAACACGATCTCGCAATCGGTGTGCCCTTACTGGGAGGGGTCGCGGCGTTTTGAGATTTTCACGACTTTCTCGACTTCGTTTCCGAGAAATGGCAGCACGGGGGGATCTTTGTGGAATCTCAAAATCGAGTTGGTAGTGAGTTACTATTGATGAATAGTGAAACGGTTTAAAAATGAAATAGCCCCATAAAACAAAGCTGGACCGTGGGGGCTCGTTCCTCTAACATCAGAGATGTAAACCCGGCCTTACATTCGATGTGAGAGGGGGCTCGATCCCCTAACATCAGAGATGTAAACCCGGTTCAGCGAAGCAGACATCGAACGATGTAAGAGGGGGCTCGCTCCCCTAACATCGAACGATGTAACCCGGCCTTACATTCGATGTGAGAGGGGGCTCGCTCCCCTAACATCCAACGATGTAACCCGGCGTAACATCAATCGATGTCAGAGGGGGCTAAAATGAAAGGATCCACCTTTTGTAAAAAAAAATATCCCTATGTCTTTGATCTCCCTTCTTTTCTTTTTACCCCTCTTCGGATCTCTGATATGTGCTTTCATCCCCCATTGGAACCACCGATGGATCCGGAATGTTGCATTGTACACCTCTCTCGTTGCATTTCTTTTCTCCTTATTTCTCTGGATTCTGTTTGATAATTCCACAGGGAGATTTCAATTTGGACCGTCTCCCCAGAGGAGTAAAAGTGTAACTGAGGGGCTGTTTGGAGAGCTTCTTGGGGGCGATGTTGTGGATCAATTCTCCCCTTTGGAGAGGTTGAGTAAAGGTGTAGAGTTAAACGAGATCCCATCATTGTTTGCATATGGCGTAGATGGGATCTCTCTTTTTTTATTATCCTTACAACATTTCTCATACCCATTTGTCTTTTGGTGGGTTGGACTTCCATTGGTGTGTAAGAGAAAGAGTATTGCATTGCTTTTCTTCTTTTGGAGAGTCTCTAGATTGCTGCTTTTTCGGTGTAGATCTCATTCTATTTTACATCTTTTTGAAAGTGTTCTTCTTCCCATGTTTCTAATCATTGGGGTTTGGGGGTCTAGAGAGCGGAAAATTCGAGCTGCCTATCAGTTTTTTCTTTATACTCTCATAGGTTCTCTTTTGATGCTTTTGGGGATCTTGTTAATTTATTGCCAGGGAGGAAGCACAGATGTTCAGCTTCTTTATACTATCCCATTTAGTGAAACTCGACAGCTTTACCTCTGGATCGCTTTTTTCGCGAGTTTTGCAGTGAAACTTCCTATGGTTCCAGTACATATCTGGCTACCCGAAGCTCATGTGGAAGCTCCTACTGCAGGATCAGTTATTTTGGCCGGAATACTTTTGAAATTGGGGGGATATGGTTTTCTTCGATTCTCGCTCCCCCTCTTCCCTATGGGTTCTCTGTTTTTTACACCATTGGTGCATACTCTGAGCATTGTTGCAATAATCTACACATCTCTCACCACCCTTCGTCAAATAGATCTCAAAAAGATCATTGCCTATTCTTCCGTAGCTCATATGAATTTTGTTACCCTTGGCCTTTTTAGTCTGAATCCGCAAGGAATCGAAGGAGGACTCCTTCTCATGGTTGCTCATGGCTTAGTTTCGCCAGCTCTTTTTCTATGTGTGGGCTTCCTTTATGACAGGTATAAGACTCGTCTTCTCCACTATTATGGAGGATGTTGCCGAACCATGCCTCTGTTCTCCCTGGGATTTCTGTTTTTCACACTTGCAAATATAAGCCTTCCGGGGACAAGTAATTTTGTGGGGGAATTTCTTGTGTTAACGGGAGGGTTTCAAAACAATACCCTAGTAGCAACCCTCGGGGCTACGGGAATGATATTAGGTGCTGGTTATGCTCTTTGGCTGTGCAATCGTCTCCTATTTGGGTTGGGGAAACCTTACTATATATCATCTTACACCGACCTTTCGAGGCGAGAATCATTTCTCCTTCTTCCTTTTCTCTTTGCAGTACTTTTTCTCGGAGTTCTCCCTCAATCTTTTTTGGATACCATTCACTCGTCGGTAATTTATAACCTTCTACTCATTGGGTAAAAAGCTTTCTGCAACTCCACCGGCCAAGCAGCCCCTTCCAGTAAATCTGGCCTGCTCCCACAACTACACCGCTGCGCTTCTTGGATGCTGCTCCCCCCACCGTGCGCTTTGAAAAAGCGCACGGTGGGGGGAGCAGCATCCAAGAAGCGCAGCGGTGTTACATTTTTAAAGCCTCCCTCTGCTGGCGATTCCATTTAACCTTCCACCAACCACCAGCAGAGCAGGTGAAATGGAAGTGCTCCGCTTTTACAAAGCGTAGCGTTGGGAGATGGTCGGTGGAAGGGGGGTTACAGCGAAGCTGTTAAATCGGTGTTACAAGCAGACTTACGGTCGGTGAACCGGAACTGTATGAGGAACCGCCTCGCGGATGGGGCTTCCCTACCATCGCTGGTTCGCCCCATTACCGACCAAAAGGTAAAACAGGTAACCATTGCAAAAATATTCCAAAATAAATAAAAAATATAAGCGGAATAAAAAAATTATACCTTTTCCTATGCCAACACTTCACCAAATGATCAGAAAAAAGGGGAAACGATCTTCCAGGGAGAGAAGAGTTAAAACCCCAGCATTAAATAGATCTCCCCAAAGAGCTGGGATCTGCCTTCGTGTGTTTACACGAACTCCCAAAAAACCTAATTCTGCGTTGCGCAAAGTTACTAAAGTAAAAATTTTAGGTTCTAGTGAACTTACCGCATATATTCCGGGTGAAGGTCACAACCTGCAAGAGCATTCCACTGTATTGATTCGGGGCGGACGAGTTAAAGATCTTCCCGGTGTGAAATATCACGTCATTCGAGGTGTTTTAGATTCTCAGGGAGTATTAAAGCGAAAGCAGGGCCGTTCTAAATATGGAACAAAACGAAATAAAAGATAACCACTTCATGTAATAAACAAATCGGGGCTCCCACCACCAGCATAGCAGGTTAAATGTAATACTAACAGTCTCAAAGCTTAGCACTTACATTTAACAAAGTGGTTGGTGTAAGGGGGAGACGGTGGAAGCCTGCTTCAGCGAAGCAGCATCTTAAGATGTAAGGCGGTGTTCCATTTACGAAGCGTAGCGTTGTGAAGCGGTTGGCATGAGAGGCAGCATTGAAGGTGTAAAAGCCATGAGCAAAGCGGGACATTTGATTTTCGCATCAGCGACCCAGCTCCTTCAGTGTGCAAAGGAAACCCTTTTGTTAGACATGGAAAGAAAAAAGCGGGCTACCCGTCATCAAAGGGGGATTGTAATAACTTGCAATATGCTTTTGTAAAAGCGTATTGAAGGTGTAACCTCTCCACTTTCCAAAAGGAAAGAAAGTCGCTTTGCAAATCAATTCGAGAAATGAAAAAAACTATGGAGAAAATTGATGCTAATAGAATCATAAACCTTTGTTCATCCCATGGAAGAAAAGGGAGAATGAAAAAAATTCTTTCTCAAACTTTTCATTTCTTTCATAATCGGAGAAGGGAGGAGCTCCTCTCTCAGGGCTGGAGATCTTTCCCCCTTCCCGTCTCTCCAGTGAAAAACATCACTGGCAGTCTGCAAAGCAGAACACCATCTGCTTTGCAGACTTCATTGGATGGAATGATTGATCAAACGGAAAAAAGAGTTTCGAGCTTGGGTAAAACCACCTGTTCGGAGATTTTATCTGAAAGTGTGACACCTTTTCCCTTTTCCCATTGGACCAAAAAACGTTTTATATCTAATATGAAAGCGAGAATAAACTATTCCGCTTACATGAAAAATGTCAACCCGTTGATATCAAGAATACCTCAGCGGGGGACTTTAACTGTTTGCGAAAAAAGGGTCCGGAGGTTCGCACCTCTTCTCACTTTTTTGGAGGGAAGGAAAGGGGAAACCCCCTTTTCAGTTTTTCCAACCCTCACTTCAAAGTTCTACTGCTTGCCTTCTGAAAAGAAACTGGGAGGTTGGCGCAACCCCTTATCGATAAGGGGCTGGCTGGCCGGGGACGGCCTAACATCGAACGATGTAAGAGGGGTCTCGCTGGCCGCCCCCTCCTTTTTAAGGTCCACTCGGATGCTGGGGAAAAAGGACTCAGCTCCTTCCCTGGGAACAGCTGAAAACGGGTTGGGGAAACCCAACTCCGTCTCAGTAATGCTCAAACACTCATCGCTCACGTTAAAACCCCTCGCAGTTAAAAGAAAAGAGCTGAAACGCTCTCTTTCTGTGCCATTAGCTGAACCGGTGGAAAAGGAAAAAGGAACAGGGGGAAGCGCGCGATCTCTTTCCATGCCTGGTAAAGAAAAAGAGGGTGTAGCACAACCCCCCAGAAAAAAAGTAGAGCGACTTTTTCTTGAGAACCTTCCATTTTCTATTACACAAAGTGTGGAAAATTCAAGACCTACTTTGGAAGTTCGAAAAAAAAGGATCGCCAGAAATATCCGCCTTATCCCGTCCGTGGTAAGAAAAAAGAGAGGTATACGTCTTGCTCTTCGACCTTTAATAGGAGGAGCTCGAAGAAAAGGGAAATCTTTTTCTCAATCCTTTTCTCTGGAGCTGTTAGAAAGTTTTCACGGCAAGGGGGTGGGAAGAGAAACTCGTGACGCTGTTCACAAAACGGCAGAGGGTAATAGATCTTTCCTTCGTTTCCGGTGGTGGTAAAAACAGCAAAAAGAATTTGTATGATCACTCCCCAATTTTTTCTGCTTCTCACAAGCATAACGTTACACCGACCATCTCCCAACGCTACGCTTTGTAAAAGCCCAGCGGTGTGGGTATTACATTTACAATGTAAGGCTAAAAGTCATTGAAACGGTTACTTTGAAGATTTCACGGCAGCGAAGGGGACAACCCCCTTTCGCTGCCGTGAAATCTCTTCTAGTCAAAGGTATCACTCCGATCATCGGCGATTAAATCTTGGAAATCAGTGAAAACATGTGGGGAGTCACATCGAAGAGATATCACCTTACGTTTTAAAATAATTGAAAGAAATTTACTAGACCTGCTTTTAGCACCGCCCACTCCACCCCCCCCCCCCTACACACACCGCTCCGCTTTAAAAATGTAACCGCTAATGAAGGGAGGGAAGTAGACTTCGTTTCATCTTGGATGTTAAGAGGTAACATCGTTAAATAAAAAAATTATGTGGTTTTTACTCACTGTTATCCCTGCTCTTGTGGCTCCAACTCGAACATTTGCAGATGCCCCTGAGGTTTGGCAGATGGGGTTTCAGGATCCAGCAACCCCGGTGATGCGGGGGATTATTGATCTTCATCATGACATTGTTTTTTTTTAATTGCTGTGGCCGCCTATGTTGCCTGGATTTTAGGCCGCACATTATTTGTTTTTCACTCCCTGCGGAGCAATGTTCCGGAAAAGATTCTTCATGGTACAGCTATTGAAATAGGTTGGACTGTGACACCAAGTTTAATTCTGATTCTCATAGCGATCCCATCTTTTGCCCTATTGTACAGCATGGATGAAGTTATCGATCCGGCAGTCACCATTAAGGCAATTGGTCATCAATGGTATTGGTCCTATGAATATTCCGATTATTCTCAATCGGATGAGTCCGCAATCAACTTTGACAGTTATATGCTTCCGGAAGAAGATCTACCTGAAGGAGGTCTGCGATTGTTAGAAGTGGACAATCGAGTGGTAGTGCCAGTAAACACTCACATTCGAATGATCATCACCGGAGCTGATGTTCTTCATAGCTGGGCTATACCGTCTTTGGGGGTTAAGTGTGATGCTGTGCCCGGCCGATTAAATCAAGTTCCTGTGTTCATTGAACGTGAGGGTATTTTTTATGGACAGTGCAGTGAACTCTGTGGAGCGAACCACGCCTTTATGCCAATTGTTGTGGAAGCAGTCCCACTAGCGGACTACATCTCGTGGGTATCTCACAAATTGGAGGAGGTTTAAACAAGACTTACCCCCTCTCACATCGAATTAAGGCCGGGTTACATCGTTCGGTGTTAGGGGAGCGAGCCCCCTCTCACATCGAATGTAAGGCCGGGTTTACATCTCTGATGTTAGGGGAGCGAGCCCCCTCTAGCATTTTTTATGGAACCTCCTTTCCTTCGATAGAACCCCATATCAGCATACATTGAAATGTAAAAAGCGGGACCGTCTAACACCCACCGCCTTACAATTGCCTTACCGCCCTAACAGCTTCGCTGTAACCCCACTTCCACCGACCATCTCCCAACGCTACGCTTTTACAAAGCGTAGCACTTACATTTAACCTGCTCTGCTGGTGGTTGGTGGAAGGGGGAATTCCATTTAACCTGCTCTGCTGGTGGGCGGTGGAAGACTAAATGTCTGGCGGTGGGAACGTTAGGACTTACATTTAAAATCTAATCTTTGATCAAAAATGTAACTGCAACTCTGTGGGCCCAAAGGTTGCTGTTTTCTCTTGTGCTGGCTTTGCTGGAGACAGAAAATTCTCTCTTCTATGAGAAAACATCCATATCATCTTGTAGATCCCAGCCCTTGGCCATTACTTGCATCCCTAGGAGCTCTTGTGACCACAGTTGGAGGGGTGATGTATATGCATGGTTATGGCGGTGGAAATGTTGCCCTTTCCTTTGGCCTTTTTTTGATCCTCTATGTGATGTTTGTTTGGTGGAGAGATGTGGTGCGAGAATCCACTTTTGAAGGGCATCACACCTTTGCGGTGGAATCTGGCCTTCGATATGGAATGCTTCTCTTCATCGTCTCCGAAATCATGTTCTTTGTAGCTTTCTTTTGGGGGTTTTTTCACTCTAGTCTTGCACCCACAGTTGAACTGGGAGCAGTGTGGCCACCAAAAGGAATCTCAGTGTTAGACCCGTGGGATGTGCCTTTCTTAAACACTTTGATTCTTCTTTCGTCGGGCGCATCCGTTACATGGGCACACCACGCACTTCTTGCGGGTGAGCGGCAACAAGGGGTCATCGCATTGGCTCTCACCGTCGGACTTGCAATTCTGTTTACTGCATTTCAAGCATTGGAGTACATGGAGGCACCTTTTACTATTGCAGATGGAATCTATGGCTCCACCTTCTATTTAGCCACGGGATTCCATGGTTTCCATGTGATTATTGGAACTATTTTTCTGACTGTTTGCTTGTTTCGTCTTTACCAATATCATTTTACAAAGCGTCACCATTTCGGCTTTGAAGCCGCCGCTTGGTATTGGCATATGGTAGATGTAGTGTGGCTTTTCCTGTTTGTATCTATTTATTATTGGGGTGGAACATAGATATTTTCCTAGTTTCCTAGTTGTGTAAAATCTTCTCCACACCCTCTTTTGGCCTGCACGTTCTAATTCCATCTTTGATCAATGGTTACATTTTAAATGTAAGCCCTTATGTTTGTCAAATGAATTTATTCAAATGTCAAATGAATTTATTCAAATGTCAAATGAATTTATTCAAATGTCAAATGAATTTATTCAAATGTCAAATGAATTTATTCAAATGTCAAATGAATTTATTCAAATGTCAAATGAATTTATTCAAATGTCAAATGAATTTATTCAAATGTCAAATGAATTTATTCAAATCATAACCGTTACATCTTAGATGTACGCAGCCTATACATTTAGCCCCATACCGCTCCGCTTTGTAAAAGCGGAGCACTTACATTAAAAAAGCGGAGCACTTCCATTTAACCTGCTCTGCTGGTGGTTGGTGGAAGGGGGGATGACATTTACAATGTAAGGCGGTCGGTGCTGCTCCTTCTATTTAACCTGCTATGCTGGTGGTCGGTGTAAGGAGCAGCATCAAAGATATAACACCATTCCGACCGTCTCCCACCGCTCCGCTTTTAAAATTATGCTTTTCCTTTTCCAGCTTTGCTGAAACAGTTGGAACGGGGGGGAGGGGTGAAAATGAATTAAATTTTTTTTAAAAAAGAAAAAAGTTGGTATGGTATTCTCTCCCTTAGAACAATTCTCAATAATAAACCTAATTCCTCTCCGAATTGGAAATGTGTATTTTTCCTTTACCAATTCAGCTCTTTATCTGGTAATCGCGGTGACGCTGTTAGCCACCCTTTTTCATTTGGTAACGGTTCGAGGGGGGTTTCTAGTTCCTTCACGGTATCAATCTATTGTAGAGATGATTGTTCAATTTGTTGGAAGTTTGGTGGATGAACAGATCGGAAAATCTGGTCGCGTCTTTTTCCCTCTAATCCTTACAATCTTTCTCTTCCTTTTAGGTGCAAACCTTGTGGGGATGATTCCCTATAGTTTTACTGCAACTAGTCATCTCGTAGTAACTTTTGGCTTGTCCCTTTCTCTTTTTATTGGGATTACTATTATAGGCTTTCAAAAGCACGGGCTCCATTTCTTTAGTTTTCTTCTTCCTAAAGGAGCTCCACTGCAACTCGCCCCACTCCTGGTAGTATTAGAATTAGTCTCCTATTGTTTTCGAGCAGTGAGTTTAGGGGTTCGACTTTTTGCCAACATGATGGCTGGACACACTTTAGTAAAAATCATAAGTAGCTTTGGTTGGAGTATGCTTTCTTTCGGTGGGGTTTTGGCAGCGGCCTCCCTCATTCCAGTAGGAATCGTTTTTGCCCTTACTGGTTTAGAAATTGGAGTAGCTTGCCTTCAGGCTTATGTTTTTACCATCTTAATTTGCATCTATTTAAATGATGCTATTCATCTTCATTAAGGTTCTCAGTGAAGCGGGAGAACTCACCATAGCATCAATGCGATGGAGAGACATCGCTCTCCCTTCTCACATCTTCAATGTAACCCCCTCTCACATCGAATGTAAGGCCGGGTTACATCGTTCGATGTTAGGGGAGCGAGCCCCCTCTACCATCGGAGAAAACAGTCTGCTTCCCACAACGCTGCGCTTTGAAAAAGCACAGCGTTGTGGGAAACAGCATTCAAGAAGCGGAGCGGTGTTCCATTTTAAATGTAAGGCGGTGTAACACCGCTCCGCTTTTAGCCTGCTCCTAACCCACTCCCCTCGCTAGACGTCTAGCGAGGGGAGTGGGTTAGGAGCAGGCTAAGTGAATTTCTTCAAAAGCCTGCTTCTAACATTTAGCCTCTTACATTGGAGATGTCAACCCGGCTCAGCGAAGCAGGCATCGAACGATGTAAGAGGGGGCTCGCTCCCCTAACATCAGAGATGTAAACCCGGCTCAGCGAAGCAGACATGGAACGATGTAAGAGGGGGCTCGCTCCTCTAACATCGAACGATTTACCCCGGCTCAGCGAAGCAGGACTCGAACGATGTAAGAGGAGGTCGGTGTAAGGAGCAGCGTCCAAAATGTAAGACGGTTACATTTTCAAAGCCTCCCTTCTAACATCTTAGATGTAAGTGGTTACACCGACCACCTCCCAACGCTCCGCTTTGTAAAAGCGGAGCACTTCCATTTAACCTGCTCTGCTGGTGGTTGGTGGAAGGGGGGAGTGAAATTTTTCAAATCTTTTTTCAATGGACGGACTGCATATCTCCCATCAGCGAAGGGGGAACACCCTTTTGCAAAGCAGACGTTTTGCTCTACCTTTTATCAGTTTCAATTGTTGCATTGCCATGAAAAGATTATCAATAATGAAACAGCCTCTCCTCTCGACCATCAATGACCATCTTGTGGATTATCCTTCTCCCTCTAACCTCAACTACTTTTGGGGATTCGGGAGTCTGGCAGGGTTGTGTCTTGTGATACAGATAGCGACAGGAATTTTTTTAGCTATGCACTACACTCCTCATGTGGATCTTGCTTTTCTAAGTGTGGAGCACATTATGCGAGACGTAGAAGGAGGTTGGTTACTACGATATATACATGCCAATGGGGCAAGTATGTTTTTTCTAGTAGTTTATATCCACATCTTTCGGGGTCTTTATTATGGAAGTTATGCAAGCCCCCGAGAGCTCCTTTGGTGCATTGGAGTCGTGATCCTTCTTCTCATGATAATTACTGCTTTCATTGGATATGTTCTTCCTTGGGGGCAAATGAGCTTTTGGGGCGCCACCGTGATCACTAGCTTGGCTAGTGCTATACCTGTTGTAGGGGATACTATTGTCACATGGCTTTGGGGAGGATTTTCTGTGGACAATGCAACCCTCAACCGATTTTATAGTCTTCATTATCTTTTACCCTTTCTTATTGCTGGAGCATCCATTGTTCATCTTGCTGCACTTCACCAATATGGTTCTAACAACCCTTTAGGAACTAATAGCTCGGTAGACAAAATAAGTTTCTACCCTTATTTTTACGTCAAGGATCTAGTGGGTTGGGTGGGATTTGCTCTCTTCTTTTCCCTGTTTGTATATTTTTATCCAAACCTTCTGGGTCACCCAGATAACTATATTCCTGCAAATCCAATGTCTACTCCGGCTCACATTGTTCCTGAATGGTATTTCCTTTGGGTGTACGCAATCCTGCGAAGTATTCCAAATAAATTGGGGGGAGTCGCGGCCATCGCTCTTGTTTTCATTGGCCTTTTTGCTCTCCCTTTCCTTCACACCTCACCAGTACGAAGTTCTACGTTCCGACCACTCCATAGAAAATTTTTTTGGCTGTTGGTTGCAGATTCTATTCTATTGGTGTGGATCGGGCAGGAACCGGTCGAAGATCCTTATATATTTATCGGTCAATGTGCCTCTCTGTATTTTTTCCTATACCTTTTTGTCTTGGTTCCGTTCTCGGGGAAATTTGAACACTATTTGATTCAACGAGGAAGTGAAGTTAGATTTCAGAAACTTTCGTCTTTCCAGTAAGTGGTTACAGCGGAAACTGCGAATCGAAACAAGATCTAAAAGGGGAGTAAACCGTACGGTTTAGCGCCAGCACTAACGTTCCAGCAGTTCCTTTCCAGCTAAGCTGGAAAGGAACTGCTGGAAAGGAACTGCTGGAAAGGAACTGCTGGAAAGGAACTGCTGGAAAGGAACTGCTGGAAAGGAACAGCTGGAAAAAGAAAAGTAAACGAAGTCTCCTCCTCCCTAACAGCTTCGCTGTAACCCCCCTTCCACCGACCACCAGCATAGCAGGTTAAATGGAACCGGTAGCAGAGGGAGGCTCCCACCACCAGCATAGCAGGTTCACTGTAACCGCTGTGCTTTTACAAAGCGCAGCGGTGGGAGACTTCCATTTGAATAAATTCACTCTTCACTCTACCTGCTTGTTAATCGGCGGTGGAACAAAGCGATTACATCCTCAATGTGAGGGTCCACACCGGCATACATTTTCAATGTATGCCGGTGTGGAAGCTAGTGCAGTAACAGGTCGGTTAAAGATCAACCCCAATTTAAACCATATTTTTGGGCCCTCACATTGAAGATGTAAGCGCTAACAAAACGCCCCCCCTTTCGTTTTCGCTTATCAAAATAAAGGCTTATAACTCAGTGGGTAGAGTGCTTGTCTTACAAACAAGCTGTCATCGGTTCGAGTCCGATTAAGCCTACTAAAAAAAAGGAAAAAGAAAATTGTAATTAGCTGATGTGGACAGCGAAGCAGCGCTGGGGACGTAGCTCAGTTGGTTAGAGTATTGGTTTGTCACGCCAAAGGTCACGGGTTCAAGCCCCGCCGTTCCCGCAAAACTCATCGCTTCGCAAAGTTAAAGGGGGCAGTTTCACTTCAATGGTTAGACCTCCTTTCTTTTATAATGAAACAGGAGCGTAGCGGGAGATAGTGGCTATGCTCTACCTTTTCGGGCTGTTACTGTCAAAAGAGTCAGTGAAACGGTTCCATGGAAGAAATGAAACGAAGTTTGCTTCAAACATTTAGCCCCCCACACCGCTCCGCTTTAAAAATGTAAGGGGCTAAATGGAACACCGCCAGCATAGGGAGGCTTTAAAAATGTATGCCTTTGTGGGGCCTGCGAATGCTTAGCAAAGCTGCCTCTTTTTGGGACAGCTTCGCTGAGAAGAAAAAGCTCTTTAATTTTTTTCATAGACCTTTTATTCCTATGATAGAGTATGTACCAATCTTAGTTTATTTCGTAATAGCTTCTGCCCTTTCCCTTGTACTTCTCGTGCTTCCCTTCCTTTTCGGAAGTCGAAAAGGGGATCCAGAAAAGGTATCCCCATATGAGTGCGGGTTTGACCCTTTTGATGATGCTCGAAGTCGCTTCGATATCCAGTTTTACCTTGTGGCGATTTTGTTTATAATCTTCGATTTAGAAGTCACCTTCCTTTTTCCTTGGGCCCTTGTATTGAAAAAAGTTGGTTTTTTTGGATTCTGGTCGATGATGGTATTTCTTTTTATTTTGACTGTTGGGTTTGTGTACGAGTGGAGAAAAGGAGCCCTTGACTGGGGGTAGAGTTTCCTGCTTTCAACTCCATTTTTCAATATCAACGAGCGCAGCTTTTAAAACTGTTACACCTTTGGGCTGCTGTTGCATCGAAGATCAGTCTGCTTTTAATATATTAAAAGCAGACTGATCTTCGATGCAACAGCAGCCGTACAGCGAAGACGTACGGCTTTTACATCTAAGAGGCCTGCCTTCTAACATCTAACATGTTAGCGGTTACACCGACCACCCCTTCCACCAACCACCAGCAGAGCAGGTTAAATGGAAGTGCTCCGCTTTTACAAAGCGTAGCGTTGGGAGAAGGTTGGTGTAAGGGGGGTTACAGCGAAGCTGTTAGGGGGCGTACATTTTAAATGTAACGCTGCTAACGAAGCGGGAGTTCGGCCATTTCACTAGTATTACCACTTTTACTAATTTTTCGAAATACTTGTTTCTACTTCACCGTTTCATTTTTCTACTCCCTGTGGAAAGAAAAAACCATTTTTCCTCTAAATAGATTTTCAATTTAATCGCTGTTGCGTTACCATGGAACATAACCGTACCTTTGGTACATGTTCCATGTGTTCCATCAAACATGTGGGTGATGACGGATAACCATATAAAAAGAAAAAAGACTAAAAAGAAAAAGAAAGAGTTTGATCCTGGCTCAGAATGAACGCTGGGGGCAGGCATAACACATGCAAGTCGAACGCGTTTCTACTCCTAGAGAACTAGGTTTGAGGGACGAGTGGCGAACGGGTGAGTAATACACGAGAATCTACCTTTCAGATCAGGGAATCCCGGGGAATCTTCTTTTCCTGGAGAATCCTGAATAGTAAAAGGTAACACCGCTGAAAGATGAGCTCGTGGAGGATTAGGTAGTTGGTGGAGTAAAAGCCCACCAAGCCCAAGATCCTTCGTTGATCTGAGAGGATGGTCAACCACACTGGGATTGAGAGACGGCCCAGACACCTTCGGGCGGCAGCAGTGAGGAATCTTGGACAATGGGCGAAAGCCTGATCCAGCCATGCCCCATGGGGGAAGAAGGTTCTTTAGATCGTAAACCCCTTCTTTCGGAAAGAGATGATGACAAGATCCGGAAAAATAGTCCCGGCAAACTCCGTGCCAGCAGCCGCGGTAATACGGGGGGGGCAAGCGTTGTTCGGAATGATTGGGCGTAAAGAGCATGTAGGTGGTTCCATCTCTAAACCTCTCACCTTTTTTAGGTGAACCCTCTGCCAGCAATTACATTTAGCCCCACACCGCTACGCTTTGTAAAAGCGTAGCGGTGTGGGGCTAAATGTAATTGCTGGAAAACAGGGGGGATTGAAATCCCTGGGGAAACCGAGGGTGGATAGGTGGAGAAGGAGCTCGAGGAAGGGTGAGGAGAGTGGAATTCCCGGAGGAGAGGTAAAATTCGGAGAGCCCGGGAGGAAGACGGAAGGCGAAGGCAATTCTCTACCTCTTTCCTGACACTGAGATGCGAAAGCATGGGGAGCGAAAGGGATTAGAGACCCCTGTAGTCCATGCCCTCAACGATGAGGATTCATCCTGAAGGGTCCTCCCAAAAGTTAATGAAATGTTCTTGCAAGCCTGCAAGAAGAGATAGTTGGATCGACATAAATTCATTTTCACATCTGTTTCACTAACTGGAGGAGAGGAGCCCCTCGAGGTTTAGCAAACGCGATAAATCCTCCGCCTGAGGAGTACGGCCGCAAGGCTAAAACTCAAAGGAATAGACGGGGGCTCATACAAGTGGTGGAACATGTGGTTTAATTCGAAACAACGCGCAAAACCTTACCAGTCCTTGACAAGACTCTCTCTTCAGAGAATTCCCTCTCGTTTACCCGGGAGATGTGAAAAGAGTCACAGGTGTTGCATGGCTGTCGTCAGCTCGTGTCGTGAGATGTCTGGTTCATTCCTTTAACGAGCGCAACCCTTTTGGAGAGTTGTTCCAAAGAAACACTCTCTCCACACTGCCGGTGATATACTGGAGGAAGGAGAGGATCACGTCAAGTCATCATGACCCTTATGGGCTGGGCTACACACGTGTTACAATGGCGGTTACAAAAGGAAGCAATGGTGAAAGCCGGAGCAAATCCAAAAAAGCCGTCTCAGTTCGGATTGTTCTCTGCAACTCGAGAACATGAAGTTGGAATCACTAGTAATCGTGGATCAGCACGCCACGGTGAATCTGTACCTGGGCCTTGTACTCCCCGCCCGTCACGCTCCGGAAATCGAATGGGTCGGAAACTATTCCTCACCTTTAGGGAGAGTTGGTGAAAAAACTCTTGAAAAGAGGGAAGAAAACTCCCCATATGGGGAAAAGGGGTGGTCAAGAACTGTTTGGTAACTGGAGCGAAGTCGTAACAAGGTAGCCGTAGGGGAACCTGCGGCTGGATTGACTCCTTTAAAAAGAAAAAAGCGCAGCAAAAGCTCTGTTGAAGTTGAAAAGGGGGTATTCAACTTTATTTAAAGAGTGAATTCTCGTGAAACGGTTCTTTGAAGGAAGTTACCGGGGGGGTTGCTTCGCCAACCTCCTCCCCCAACGGCAGCTAAATCTCCTCCGCTGCCGTTGGGGGAGGAGGTTAGCAGGCCGACCAGGGCAGATCAGTGAAACGGTGTGGGCAATTCCATCTTGGAGGTCTGCTCCTAACACTCTCTTTAAAGCCTCCCTTTGCAAGCGGTTACACCGACCACCAGCATAGCAGGTTAAATGGAAGTGCTTACATCTAACATGTGTGGAGAGAGGCTTTTTAAATGTAACCGATGATCAAAGGTGTAACTGGAACGTGGAGGCTGCGAGGAGGGGGGGCACTAGGAGGTGGAACCCCCACATATCCTTTCACTTGAAACCCCGATAAAAAAAATGACGAGAGTCTTTTAAAAGTCCCCGAAGCGCCCAATTTTATACTCAATTTTAGCAGGGAAGAGGAACGGTTGCCTCGTCAGGCTCATAATCTGAAGATTGTAGGTTCAAATCCTACCCTTGCTCTTTTTAAAATAAAGATCTGATCCAGGGCAGGTTCAAAAATTGAACTGCACCCTCCTACAAAAAATTTTATATTTTCATTACTAAAAAGATGGCTGGTTCGCTGTTAGGTGGGTGTAAAAAACAGGTTAAATGTCAAAAGCTGGCAGAGTGAATTTATTCCAATTCTTTTGGAGATGTCATTGCTTCACTGACTTTTTCGATGTTATAGCTGCAGCCGTTATAATGTTCAAAAGGTCTACTCGGTATACAGCATTTGCCATGTAATAGAGATGGGAGCACAGTATATTGTTTCATGGGTTTGAGCTTTTAACCAAGAAAAAACTTTTTTTAAAAGAAAATGGGGTGTCGCCAAGGGGTAAGGCATCGGAATTTGGATCCGACATTCAAGGGTTCGAATCCTTTCACCCCAGCATAGCAACATAATTTTTGCACCTCTCTACTTTCTTTTTAGTGCACCGTGAAGAAAAGGGGGGAGCGTTCCAGTAGACCAGGGGTTCCACAAACGCTGCTAGTATGCCTAAAACCCCCTGTAATTAGTACAGAAAAAATCAGGATCGATCCCTCATAATAGCAAGGGTACATCTAACGAAGCGGAGTGAAAAGCAGCTCACCCCGAAGATGTTATTGCTGACAAGAGATGTTTTAGGTAATAAATGTTTATTTCACTAAAACCTTTTTCTGTTTGTACATCTCCGACCGTCAGCGAAGGTAGTTCGACGAAGGCATATAAAGAATCATGAACCCGTTTGATAATTCGGCAAAAAGAAATCTTGTAATTTTTATCTCCAGCTCGTGTCTAGATAGCTCAGCGGTAGAGCAAAGGACTGAAAAGCGCGCCATTTCATTCTCACAAAAGAAAAGTGTTTAAAACAATCTTTTTCCCCAGCGCTTGTGTAACGTCCGGTTTAAACCCGGCTTATTTTGAGCGTGGGACTTTTACTTTGACGCCAGCTAACAGTTTTATTTTTTTTTCTGTCAAGCTATCCATTTGTGAAAGTAACACTATTAGCTGATAACGGAATTACAAGTCAGCAAAAGGGCAGATCACTTGAGAAAAAGAGAAATCTTTCTCTCTGGAAGCATGACTTCCCTCCACCCCACCTTTACAGTGTCAAAAACCAACCGGTGAGACCAAATTGAGTAGTGAAGCGTTGAAAAAAGTAAAACCTGTTTTCTAATGGCTATCCAAAAGAAAACATAGGAAGTTCAAAAAAAGAATGGGTATTTTTACAAAAGTAAAACTCCACGAACAACGGAGACAAAAAATTCCTTTTGCTAGCTTTCTATATACCATTCTAAAAAAAAAATCCAACCCACAGCCGGTCAGGTTTAGTGTTTTAAATGGTTTCCATACACGAGAATTTGTCAACCTTCACTCCTTAAATGAAACATAGCTGGTAGCGGTTGTACGTTTCACTCATTTCGCTGCCAGTCTTTTTCCATTAAAGCTGAAACAGCTAGAAAAAATGGTTCTCTTTTTGTATAAATTGACTGCTCAAGGTGGATTTTCTCTTTAAGGAAAAGTTTTAAATATTGAAAACTCTCTTTATGATTAACAGCTTTTCTCCGTCACCCCTTTCTCAGCCTGTCCCCTCGCTCTCAGTATCGAAGATGTACGTAGCCCATACATTTAGCCTGCTCTTCCCCCACACCGCTCCGCTTTAAAAATGTAAGGGGGGTTACAGCGAAGCTGTTAGGTGGGTGTATGCTGGTGTGGGGCTTCAACGAAGCTGATCTTCGTTGAAGGGCGAGAACCCCTAAAGCAATACGCATAAATTTTGTTTTGTGATTGAGAAAGTCTTTAAAAGGGGGGCGGAGATTTTCACCGCTCCCCTTTAACACAAAAGAATCATACCCTTTCCACTCATCACATTAGTCGAACCTACTCTTTCTTGACTACTAAAGCGTGAAGTACTCGTATCTAAGTCAAACGCCCCCCCCCCCTGCTTATAAACAAGCAGAGCGAAAAAACTGTTGCTACCCTACTTAGATGGGAAGCCAAAACCGTTTCACTAGTTCCACGGAGCAAGAGACTAGCTCGAATGTTTATGAAACGAAAAGAAAAGATGGAGGGGTAGAATAAGGAATAGCTAGTAACGCCAAAAAGAGAAATTGGTCAAAGGTTTGAAAGAGATCCTTTCTTTTCAATACAAAGATATAACAAGTATTTGAAACTCTTTCAAACCTTTAACTATAACTGAAAGGGAGAGAACAAGAGTTTCCTAAAAAGAGAAAAATTTTGTGAGAACAGACTGGGATTGCCTAAGAGAGAAAAGAAACGTTTCACGTAAACAGAGTAAAAGGGTTTTTCCCCCTCCCTTTTTTTCAGCTCCTTCATTATCGAAACGTTTGGGGTCATATGAAAATCAGTAAAAGGGTTCTATGGAGGGAATTCTTTGGAGAAATTCCAGCCACTACATCTTCGATGTATGCCACATTTGAATCCAGTTTTTTAAAAAGTGGTGTCAGCTGTAGATCTTCAAAGTATGCTCCGCCGCCTTCCCTTTTCCAGTAGTTGCTGCTGTTCCAGCAAAAAGGGGGAAGGAACGGAGAGGCAGGTGCGGTCGCAACAATTGGCAGTTTCCTTCCCGACCTATTTAAGGAGGAGAAAAAGAACCCCCTTTTGTCCTTCTTTTCTCTCAAGGCAGCGGACCTCTCATTGATATTTTCCAACTCTTAAAAAAATTTGCAAATTTTTTCCCCAAACACACCGGTTTTTAAAAGCGAACAGAAAACTTATCCATACACCGACCCCCTTACATTGAGCCTGCTACTAGCATTCTCAATAGAAGGGGGTCGGTGTATGGAGCAGGAATGTAACATCGGCAGCGAAGCAGCACCGACCGTTTCCACAAGGGAACGAAAAGATGCCTTTGAAAAAATAATGGGAAAGAAAGATTACTTCAAAAAACAAGTTCTGGAAAAGCTTTGGAGAGGATTTTCAAAAGAGAGATCTTGACTTTGAAAAAACGGGCCAAGAAAGCTCTTTTGGAATGAAAAGCCGTATGCGGTGAAAGTCGCATGTACGGTTTGGGGGTATAAAAAAGCGATGCGATACCAAAAATCAACTGGAAAGTGAATTTTTTTCAATTCTCTGAAGTTTTGCTTTTTTCATAACCAACTCCTTGGGTCGGAGGTTCAAATCCTCCTCTAGACATCCAACAACAAGAAATTGAGCTTTTTAAAACTTCACTCATGTCCTGAAAAGAATAAAAGCGCAACGGTGGAAGAACCTTTTCTCACTGAAAAAAAAAGCCACCAAACGCACTTGAAATTATAAAAGTTTAGGCCTGTGTGGAAAACGTGCTAAAATCAAAACGGTGACAAGGAAAAAACCTTTTCCGGGTGTGTAGCTCAGTTGGAAGAGCATCGGGCTTTTAACCTGATGGTCGTAGGTTCGAACCCTGTCACACCCATTCTCGTTTTTATCTGATGCTCCTCAACATAGCGGAGCGGTGTAAGGTGAATTCCTTCCAGCGTTACATTTTAGATGCTGGGAGCGAAGCAGGCCGGGAGGTGTAGTGAATTTTTTCGAATCCACCTTTTTACTAGAGAGCTGCCCCCCACGGAAAAGATTTGCCAATCTGGGGAGAGTTTGCTGATCAATCCGATGTAACGTCGGAAAGGAGACGTTAGGGATTACATCTTGGAAATGAAACATTATGGAGCGATTACATCTAAAGAGTCCTTTGCTGCTAGTGCGGTGGCCGCACAGCACCTCGTTGATGTAATCGCTAACAGACTTCTTGCAAGTGAAAGGTTTTGAAGTGGAACAGCATGGGCTGCTTCGCTCCCAAAGAACTGTGATACCTTTTAAAAGCAGGCTTTTAAAAGGTTAAAAGCAGATTTGCAAGATGGAATCGCCCCCTCCCTTCCACCAACCACCAGCAGAGCAGGTTAAATGGAAGTGCTCCGCTTTTTTAATGTAAGTGCTGGGCTTTTACAAAGCGGAGCGTTGGGAGATGGTCGGTGTAACCACTTATATCTAAGATGTTAGAAGGGAGGCTTTAAAAATGTAACAGCTGGAAAAGATAGGGGAGCAAAGCAGACTTTTCTTCGATGTAACCTCTTCGGGGGAAGCCCGATCGTTTCAGTAACAGGAAGAGATTTGACTCACTGTGGCTGTTGAAGAGAAAATTGCTGCTCATTAACGGAAAAGGAGAGGTGGCTGAGAGGCTTAAAGCGGCAGCTTGCTAAGTTGTTGTACAAAAATTTTTGTACCATGGGTTCGAATCCCATTCTCTCCGACCTGGTTTTCAATCACCTTTCAAGGCTCTGCAAAACTAAAAATTTATCTCTCCCATCACTAAGCTAAATGTTTGTTAGTGAGCCGAGGAATGGGGGTGTAACTCGTGCAAAAAGTATAATTGTTGCATTCGATTCACTAGCTCAGGGGATATAGTTCAATTGGTAGAACACATGCTTTGCACGCATGAAGTCATCGGTTCGATTCCGATTATCTCCATCACTTTTTGAAAATCCCCCCACGAACTCCTCATACCAGCAGCCTAACTCAACCCCCCCTTCCACCGACCACCAGCAGAGCAGGTTAAAAGCCTCCCTTCTAACATCTAAGATGTTAGCGATTCTATTTAACCTGCTCTGCTGGTGGTCGGTGGAAGGGGGGTTACAGCGAAGCTGTTAGGTCGGTATTAGAAGCAGACTAACCGTCGGGCTTTGCTGAAATTGTGTGAAGGCCCGCACGGTTTCACTCTCAGAGGACCTTTGCACTCGTTTCGCTTACAGTATTTAAAGAAATACGAACTATGAAAACCGCCTTTTCAAAAAAAATTGGTATCCTTTACCGATTATCTTTTCGCTTTTCTGCCCGCTTGCTAGAATTCACTTCTCGTTTCAGTGAAATGGGAAGGCTGCGCTTACCGATTACATTGAATCAAATCATTCAATGTAATCGTCACTGTGACGTATCGTTATACAAAGGAAAGAATTTAGCGAGAAGCGCTCGGACTTTTTCTTTTGGAGGTCTTGACATTTTGATAAATGAAAAGCATATTTTGACCACTGTTCATAACCAGATTTTTGCAAACTCTGTTCTTTCCTCTCCCAGCCGTTCCTTGCCCGTTTCTTTCCCTTTCCATTTTCAGCTGTTCCAGCATTTCCAGCTGTTCCAGCGTTTCCAGCTCCGCTGGAACAGCTGGAGCAGGCTAGAACGGGAGGAGTCCAACCGCATATCGCAACAGCCCTTTCATCTGAGATGTAATCGCTATTTCTCTCAAGCCCCAACATCTATCGAGAATGCCAAAACGTTTGAACAGATGCAAGGGTCAAAGATCTGGACAGGAAAGGTGACTCGAAAATCCTTTAGGAAAGGTTTACCCGCCGGGTCGGGTAGATTTAGTCAAGGGGGAGAGCACAAAAGGAAAAGAGTCGGGATGATCTCAATTACTGCCACTGGGAATAATACTCTTTTTACCCTTTCTGATAGAAAGGGGAAGTTGATAGGATCAGTTTCCGCAGGAAGTGTAGGATTTCGAAATAGTGGAAAATCCGCCCTTGCAGCGGCGGAAAAGGGGGCTGCTCGTATCATATTTAAAGCACAAGAAGCAGGCTTCCAGCTGCTTAGAGTAGAAATGAGAGGAATTGGGTATACAAAGCTAAAAGCTCTCAGAGCAATGGTTCATACTCCTGTTCCAATCTTAGAAATTGTAGAAAAAACGGCTCGTTCGCACAATGGCTGTCGTCTTCCCCGAAAGCGTCGCCTTTAATAACTTTCCCTTCCCCCCGAAGTAGTCTCGGCGAAGAGGGCTCGCCGACCTAACATCAGAGATGTAAACCCGGCTCAGCGAAGCAGGCATCTCTGATGTTAGAGGGGCTCGCTCCCCTAACATCAGAGATGTAAACCCGGCCTAACATTCGATGTGAGAGGGGGCTCGCTCCCCTCACATCGAACGATGTAACCCGGCCTTACATTCGATGTGAGAGGGGGCTCGCTCCCCTAACATCGAACGATGTAACCCGGCCAGCGGGGGGGTTACATGGAAGATGTGAGGGGGTGTGGGTAGGTTACAGTGAAGCTGTTAGGCCACGGAAACTAAGGCATAATAAAGGCTATAGGAACTTGTTTGAATGAGTATAAAATTCAAAATTTCGCCCTTCCAGCTCCATTATAAAAGTCTTTTCTCCTCCCTATGGTTAGCTTTTTTTTCACACTTCCAGGCTGCTTTGCTCAAAACTCCTTCCATTAGCGAAGTGTTTGGCCTAGTGGGGAGAATCTTCCATCTCATCGTCTCTTACACCGACCGCCTTACATTTTAGAAGCCTCCCTATACTGGCGGTTCCATTTAACCTGCTCTGCTGGTGGTCGGTGGAAAGGGGGGCTTTATGTAACACCGCTCCGCTTTTAACCTGCATCTAACACCTAACAGCGAAGCTGTTAGGTGTTAGATGCAGGCAGAGTGAATTTATTCAAACCCACCGTTTCACTAAACATGCATCAGGATTGAAAGAAACTGTTAATGTCTCGTTTCGAATGTATCAATTTTTAAACCGTTGGTTTTTTTCCACAAATCATAAAGACATTGGAACACTCTATCTTCTTTTTGGAGCTTTCTCAGGAGTGCTGGGGACTTGTTTCTCAGTATTGATCCGAATGGAGTTAGCACAACCAGGAAATCAGGTGCTAGGCGGCAATCATCAACTTTACAATGTGATTATCACCGCCCATGCCTTTTTAATGATCTTTTTCATGGTAATGCCTGCGCTGATTGGTGGCTTTGGAAATTGGTTCGTGCCCATACTTATTGGAGCACCTGATATGGCCTTTCCTCGTTTAAATAACATCAGCTTTTGGCTCCTTCCTCCATCCCTATTTCTTCTTCTCACTTCTGCTCTTGTGGAAGTAGGGGCCGGTACCGGCTGGACCGTGTACCCTCCACTAAGTAGCATTGGGAGCCATTCCGGCGGTGCGGTGGATCTAGCAATTTTTAGCCTTCACCTTTCCGGAATAAGCAGTATCCTGGGAGCTATCAATTTCATTACTACAATTTTTAACATGCGAGCGCCGGGGATGACCATGCATCGTCTTCCGCTCTTCGTCTGGTCGGTGTTGATCACAGCATTCCTTCTCCTTCTTTCCCTACCGGTGTTAGCGGGGGGGATCACTATGCTGCTCACCGATCGGAATTTCAACACAACCTTCTTCGATCCGGCGGGAGGAGGGGATCCTGTATTGTTCCAGCACTTGTTTTGGTTTTTCGGTCACCCTGAAGTATACATTCTGATTCTGCCTGGATTTGGAATTGTAAGTCATGTAGTCTCTACCTTTTCAAAAAAACCAATTTTCGGTTATTTAGGAATGGTATATGCAATGCTAAGCATTGGAGTGTTAGGGTTTATCGTTTGGGCTCATCACATGTATACTGTGGGTCTTGACATTGATACCCGAGCTTATTTCACAGCTGCTACCATGATTATCGCAGTCCCTACCGGGATCAAGATTTTCAGTTGGATTGCAACTATGTGGGGTGGAAGCATCGAATTTAAAACCCCAATGCTCTTTGCTGTGGGATTTATTTTTCTGTTTACCATTGGTGGATTAACCGGAGTAGTGCTTGCCAATTCCGGCCTTGATATTGCCCTTCATGACACCTACTATGTAGTTGCTCATTTCCACTATGTCCTTTCAATGGGAGCAGTTTTTGCTCTCTTTGCAGGATTCTATTACTGGATTGGAAAGATTTCCGGGTTACAATATCCAGAGACTTTGGCACAGATTCACTTCTGGATTCTCTTCTTTGGGGTTAATATAACTTTCTTTCCGATGCATTTCTTGGGTCTTGCGGGAATGCCACGGCGTATCCCGGATTATCCAGATGCCTTCGCCCCATGGAATGCCATCGCCTCTTACGGGAGCTACTTATCTGTGGTGGGTATTCTTTTCTTCTTTTATGTTGTCTATAAAACATTGATCAACAACGAACGATGCCCAGAAAATCCATGGGAAACGGCGCCTGGCGTTGCACCTACTCTGGAGTGGATGGTAGCATCACCTCCTCCATTTCATACTTTCGAAGAGCTTCCTACAATTAAAGATACTTTACCACCAGCAAAAGGGGGATTCGTAGAATAGTGTTGATTCGAATAAATTCATTAAAACTGCCCCCCTGCTTCGCTCCCAGCATCTTAGATGGAACGCTGCTATGGGATAAATAAAACAGGATTTTGAAGTGAGTCTGTTTCGCTGCTGGTGTGGACGAAGCAAGCCCCGTTCCAGCTGGAAAGGAACTGCTAAAAAAGGATTTGAATAAATTCATTTGACACTTGAATAAATTCACTCTCTAAAGGCAGCGAAGCAGACTTCAACCATGTCACGGGTACAAGCGAAGTGGTGGGAAATCCTCTGGACAATATCCCCATCCTTCCCCTGCCGGCCAGCTTCGCTCCCAGCATCTTAGCTGTAACGCTGGTGAAACGTTTGGGTAACACCGGCATACATTTTTAATGTATGCCGGTCTGGGCCTGCTTCGCTGAGCTGGGGCGATTGCATGGAAGATGCCCCTTGCCACACCAGCATACAGCCACTGCCATACATTCTCAAGGCCTGCTTCTAACATTTACCCCTATACATGTTGTGGGGGTAAATGTTAGAAGCAGGCATCGTTTCTTTCATAACCTTTTTTTTCATAACCTTTTTTACTGACTTTTTCGTGCTTACATTTCATCATCACCACCGCTCTTTAGAAGTTGAAAATTAATTTTTAAAAATGAACTCTTTTACTACACTAAAAAAAGGCTAATAGGGCAAGAGTTCCCCGTTTTTTAGGCTCCGCCTCGAGACCTAACAAAGTAGTATAGAATCCCTTTTCACATAAAAATGGGAAAAAGCCCCAAAAGGCCCCACTAAGCTGTGGGAATATTGGATACCTTTGCATTGTGAAACCGCCGACTCTTTTGCAAAGTAAAAGGGGTTCCATCGCTGAGACAGCCGGGACCGTTGCACTCGTTTTACTAACGCTGGGATGCGTACATCGAAAATGTGCAACCCCTTTTTACTTTAAAGAGCAGGTTTCGGTGTTTCATCTAATAGTGACCCGAAAGGGCACATAGTTCAATGGTAGAACACGTCGCTCATAACGACGCAGTTGTAGGTTCAACTCCTGCTGAGCCCAGAATTCTTCCATGTTGTTGTGCAAAAGAAATTGATACAAATCCTTTTAAAGAAAAGAAAACTAAGAACCGCCGAAAGACAATTACACCTATCATCTCCCAACGCTACGCTTTGTAAAAGCCCAGCGGTGTGGGTAGCAGGTTAAATGCTGGAAGCGATTTCATCTAGCCTGCTATGCTGACGGTGGGAGTCTGCTCCTAATACCCTTTTCAAAGCCTCCCTTTGAAGCGGTTCCACCAACCACCAGCATAGCAGGTGAAAAGCGCAGCACTTCCATTTCACCTGCTATGCTGGTGGTTGGTGGAAGGGGGGCTAAATAGAAAAGTATGGGCTGCGTAATGTAACGATGATGATTTGAATAAATTCATTTGACATTTGAATAAATTCTTTTACATTTGACATTTTGAGTTACTAGTAAAATAATATTTAGATCCGAGAAACAAGAGGTTTTTTTTATTTCACTGGAAAGATTTCTTTTTAAAATACGCTTTTGAGCTGTTTGAAGCGAAAAAGAAAGGTTTTTTTGGCCTCACGCTCGCAGATTTAGAGATCTTGCATCTTATTAAATAAGGGGGAAAGAAGTTTTCGATTTTGAAGTGAAGTGAACTCCACCCGAACCCATTTCGAACTCGATTGTGACCTCATTTCACGCCATATGTACTGCACTGCTGTGGGAGACGTGGTAAAAGTCGGGAACTTCCCTCCTTCTGAAAAGTTTTACTAAGTTCTTCTTGCTATTCCAGCTGTTCCAGCAAAGCTAGAACAGCTGAAAGTGCTCTCAACATATCCGAGAGTGATAGTAAAACTAAAAGGTATGGTGGAATATTCCCAACATGGGAAGCGAATCAGACTTCAAAGAGGGGTAAATTCCATTGAACGTGTTAAATACAGTGAAAATGGAAATGTTGCTACTATTTCACTCTCGGCGGGCCTAACAGCTTCGCTGTACCCCCACACCAGCAGCTCCCACGTTCCAATTACATCTTTGATTAGCAAAGCAGTCCCTACATTTCTATTTAGCCCCTTACACCGACTGCCTTACATCTTAGAAGCGCAGCACTTCCATTTAGCCTGCTCTAACAGCATCGCTGTAACCCTTACACCGACCACCAGCGTAGCAGGTTTAAAGCGCAGCGGTCACACCAACCACCAGCAGAGCAGGTGAAATGGAAGTGCTGCGCTTTATACCTGCTACGCTGGTGGTTGGTGTAAGGGAGGCGGGTTACAGCGATGCTGTTAGGTGGATGTTAGGAGCAGCACCGATTTCACTCAAATTTAAAATTATAGAAATCATTACTTTTCGCATGTGCTTTTTTAGACGTGGCTTGCTTGACGGAGCTTTGGTGTGAGGCCGATTTTAGCAAAAGAATTTATATAGAGTAACCCTTGTAGGAGAGGAGTAAAGGATGAGTGTCTGAGCGGTTGAAAGTACCGGTCTTGAAAACCGGCATATCTGAAAAGGTATCGGGGGTTCGAATCCTCCCTCATCCGTATCGGGATACAATCTCATTTCTCCCCACTCTCTGAGACACTGCAAAGTTTCTTTTCCCCGCGGTGTGACATCTTTCAAAATGGCATATTGTGGGAAAAATCGAGGAAACGAAACGTTCCCTATGAAAACCTAACTGGTAGAATCGTTTCAGTACACCTTACTCTACTGCTTTGCATGTCTCGCTTTGTTCATAAAGGGGGTCTTCCCCCCTGTTAAAGCGTTCGATGCCTGCTTCGCTGGCCGAGTTACATCGTTCGATGTTAGGCCGGGGGTTGCAGCGAAGCTGTTTTAGCTGCTTCGCTGAACATCTTGTGATGCGGATATGATGGAATTGGTAGACATACCAGGTTTAGGCTCTGGGGGTTCACGCCTTGCGGGTTCAAGTCCTGCTATCCGTAAAATGGCGGATATAACTTAGTTGGTGAAAGTGCCAGACTGTGACGTGCGTTCCGTGATGGGAATCAATTTAAAACTCTTGTGCCACAATAGTCCAATACTAAAATTTTTTTGAGTGCCCCTTTATTTTACAAATGGATTTATACAAACCATTGCAGTGTGATGGATACCATCTGTAATAGGTGTAAACTCCAGGTAAAGGATACGAATGTGAAAAAGAGAGATGGAAAGATTACTCTTAAACGAAAGTTGAAGGGAAGTGTAGCATGCTTTCCATCATAGAGAGAAAGACAAAAATTGCACGAAACCCCTTTTTAAGTAGTAAATAAATAACCTTTTCGCAGTAAGGAGTAAAATGGAAAGAGTGAAAAGTTTTGACATGAATTTTTCACAAACTATCAAATAAAAGAAACAGCAAAAGGAGCAGGTGAAAAGAAAACACAATAATCTCTCCCTTGGCAGACCTAGCAAAGGGTTTGGGCGTACTTTTTAATAAAGGGTTACGCCTCACACCTATGTCAAATGAATTTATTCAAATGTCAAATGAATTTATTCAAATGTCAAATGAATTTATTCAAATGTCAAATGAATTTATTCAAATCATGTAATTGCTAGGTCAATGAACTCCCTTATTTCAGAAAGAAAATGAAAATTCAAATATTGACATTAAAGAGTGGGAGCAAAAGTTTGAAGTCATTGCAAAGTATGGAAGGAGAGGAACAACAAAAAGAAAAATATTGTCCCCCTCACTCTGGAGAGAAAAAGAGTCACAGCTTTTCGTCTCCTTTGTTGCAATCTCCTTTGTTGCAAAAAGAGTATTCCTTCCATCACAACGAGAAAATCGATATGAGCTTTTCCAGCCAAGCTAGAACTGCTGTCGGAAGAGATAAAATTGACACCATTTGAAATAATGTATTTTCCCTTTACCAGTTGCTCGCAAAAAAGAGATGGTAAACTCTGTTGAAACCATTAGATTTTCGATTCTAATAGATTTTACTCTTTATATTATAATAGTTATTATAATAACACATCTTTGTTTTGCGGTTCGATTAACTGTGATTATTACATGAAACACAACGGTGCAAAGCTTCATTATTTTAATAAATTCACTCCAACTGCTTCGCTGACGTACGGTTTCAGACATTGGCAATTCACGTTTCTAACGCTGAACACAGCGATTGCAGTTTCGACGTGAGTGGAACATGCCCCAAACGAAAAGGCAGCCATTCCATCTAGCCCCCACAACAAGAGAGGGCTAAATGGAATAGTTGACGTCGGGTCTATTGTTTCAATAACAATAACACGTGATGTGTTAGAAAGGGCTGGTCAGGAAAGCAAGGTCTTTTCTTTTCCGATAAAATAAAAAAAAGTGTAAACTTTCTTTTCAAATCGCATACCCTCTCGGTGGAGCAGGAGAGATTTTTTATCCTTTCACAACTGAGAAGTTCATTTATACAAAAGTGAAACAGCGAAAAACGAACATTTACCATTCTTTTTCAAACCCACCGCTTCGCTTAATGAATCTAAAGAAATCCTTTGTGAAGGATAGATAAAGTCCTCCGATTGCTTGTTGACTGTCTAATCTCTCTGAAAAAGAGGTAGGAAAGATAATGTTTGTGACAGCTGTAAATAAAAAAAGTTGAAGCATCTTAGATCTGCCAAAAAAATCACTCATTCAGGAAGAATGAGTGATTTACAGTTAGAAAACCAAAAAAAAGAATTCTTTTTGAAACCATTAGGAATCTTGCATTACTTTTCATTTTCACAACTCTATTACCACACATCAAGCCTGCTTCCCACAACGGAGATGTAACCGTTTCAGTGACTTTTTCGGTGTTCTCGCTGCGTTTGATGTGAGTAGGTTGGAAGGGTAAAAAGAATGAAAAAAGTTTTCTTTGAGAAGAAACCTTTGGTGTGAAGCACTTTGATGTCTTTATTTCCTGCAAACAGATTTATCTCTTTTTGAACAATTGTTTAAAAGGTCCGAGCCTCGAATAATTTTTTGCCAGCCAAGCTGGTAAAAATGAATGTCCAACTTTTTACAAAAGGGAAATGAGTGGATATTCCTGCATTCCCAACCGGATTTCTTCGCTTCGAGAAGCAAAAAACTATTCTTATGCGAAGAGAGAGACCATTGACTAAAAAGGGTCTCGTTCTCGTATATTTATCCACTCTTGCAATACAAGAGATCCTCTTTTAGGTTTCCTTTTTCCTCCTCACCCTTCCACTTCACCTTACCCTGTTTAAACGACCGAGCAGCGCCTTTTAAAATTGCTACAGCTCTCTACCATTTCATTTCTTCGACCGCATCTCTCACTTTCAGAGCATTTAAATGAAAAGAGATCAATTCTTTGCGAATTTTTTCTCAAAAAAAATTATCTCTTCAGTCTGCTTCTTACATTTAGCCCCACACCGCTCCGCTTTGCAAAAGCGGAGCACTTACATTTAAAAAGCAAAGCACTTCCATTTAACCTGCTCTGCTGGTGGTTGGTGGAAGGGGGGATGACATTTACAAAGCGTAGCGTTGGGAGGCTAGAGCCTCCCTTCGAACATCTTAGATGTAAGCGGTGGGAGAAGCCTCCCTTCGAACATCTTAGATGTAAGCGGTGGGAGAAGAGGAGACTTCGTTTCCTCTTGTCTTTTTACATTTCAAATGAAACCGATAAAACCCAAAACAGAGGTAAAGCTGCCACAGTGATACTTTTTGAGGAGAGAAAAAACCAATGAGAGAGTCTAAAGATCCTTTGCTTTTTTTAAGAAATGTATGTACTGGGATCTGGATTAAGATATTAGAGAGAGCCAGAGGCGGCGAAACCTGCATCTCTGGTTCGAGAAGGGGCCGTACCTTTCTAAGACTAAATGGGGAAAAATCTATTTCAATTTGCAATCCCCTTATTTATTGTTCACCTCTTGCACAAGATGTAACCCCGTTACGCCTCCTTTCACCGGCGTCACTCGAAGATGTACGCCCTGAAATTTTGGATGTAACTTTTCACTAACTAGCTGTTACATCTTCCACCGGCCGTTTCTAGTGTTCACCCTCCCCCCAAGTTCTAGCTTTGCCCATAGGTTCCCTTCGTCAGCGACGCGAAAACGACCGCTTTACGTTTAGCCCCTTCCACCAACCACCAGCAGAGCAGGTTAAATGGAAGTGCTCCGCTTTTACAAAGCGGAGCGGTGTGGGGTGTGAAAAGCAAATTTCCACGATGATTCTTTCGCCCCGCGGCCGAAAAGGGGAAAAGCCCAACCGCTTTTCTAATAAAAAAGGAGATATAACCGCTTTGCTGCTGTAAAGGGGCAGCTACAAAAGAAACGGTGAGACCTACGGCAAGCGATTGCACAAAAAGAAAGGTTCCCCCCATTTTTTCGGAGATAGTACGGTCTACTTTCATTCTGGAAAGACGGGTTCAATTCCCGTTATTCGCCTTAACAGAAAACGACTGGGGGCGGCTTCGCTGGCAGCATCGAAGCCGCCCCCAGTCAACAAGGAGACTGAAAATGGTCTCCAAATGCGGATATATATTAATGGTAAATTCTCTGCCTTCCAAGCAGAAGATATGGGTTCGATTCCCATTATCCGCTTTTTAATGTCTTTTTCACTGCCGGTGGGAGTGAAACGTACGGTCTGCTTGAACATTCAAAATCAGAAACGGTGTTCTGCTTCGCAGCCGGTCCCCATTGCATAAAAAATCAGCTTCCCTCACATCAAAGCTGCAACGTAAAGAGATGGGAACCCTCTTTCATTAACAAAAGATGTACTCGCTGACCATCCATTTCATTATACACCACTCATCATTAGACGCTTTCTGCTTGAAAAGATTTACAAAGTTTAATTTGAACCATTTTAAAAAAGTGGAAACAACAAATAGATTGCAGTGGAGAATCGCTTCACTCTTTTAATGAAAAATGAAAAATCTTATATGTTTGAAGGAGCAAAACTAATAGGTGCTGGTTGTGCAACCATTGCTTTAGCTGGAGCTGGTGCTGGTATTGGAATTGTGTTTGGTTCTCTTATCAATTCAGTAGCTCGAAATCCATCATTGACAAAACAATTGTTTGGATATGCGATTTTAGGGTTCGCGCTTACTGAAGCCATTGCACTGTTCGCATTGATGATGGCTTTTCTCATTCTCTTTGTATTTTAATTTAAAATTATTTTATTCAAAATGATTGACCCCGCTTCTCCCTTCGCTCCGCTTCTTCAATGTTACATTGAAGAAGCGGAGCGAAGGGAGGCAATCGGTTTGAGTGAAACGTGCAACCAGTGCAACGGCCACATTTTCGATATTGGCGATTACATTAGCCCCCACACAGTTTTAGCTTTCCCCGACTTTCCTACCGTGCTACACCATGTTATTTTTTCAATGCCCCCCCTTCCACCAACCACCAGCAGAGCAGGTTAAATGGAACCGTTGATCAAAGCTGTAGCTGGAAAGTAGAACCCCAACCGTTGCACTGGGTTCACTATGCTTTAACCGACCATATCATTGCTGTAACCGGTTCGAAAAAAAAGATCCAGTGTGCAAACGAAAATCAACTAGCTCTGATCCATACCTTGACGCCTGCACATTCAAAAGGAAAACAATAAAAACTATTATGATAACATTTCATGGAAAAGAGAAACAAGAATTACAAACCTTCCACTCAAAAAGAAAGTCTGAAAATAGAAGAAAATGGGGGACCTGGTCTCGGGAAAAGGAGGAACTCCTGAAAAGAAGAGGTTTGGGTGACATGGAAGATGGTATCCAATCTGTCAAAAGAGATTTTTCCAGCCTGTTCCTTTTCCAGCAGTTTCAGCTCTTTCCAGCCGAGCTGAAACGGAAAGAGCTGGAACGGAATAGGAACTGCTGGAAAGGGGAAATGGAAAAAGATTCTTTAAAGCAAAAATTAATTCAGAAAAAGATCTTCTGTGGGAGTCATTTAGGCCATTGTCGGAGTAAAAACTCCTTGTACTCTCTAAACTGTGGGGGAATTCAAAGCTCTCTCGCTGGAGTTCGAGGAGACCTTTCTCTCTTTCGCCCACTTTCTTCTCAAAGATATATTTTTCAAACTCTTCTATTTCTTTTAGAGTTATTAAAAAAAGGGGGTCGGATCCTTGTGGTGGATGCAGGGGACAGATCTCTTTCTCTTCTCTCATGGAGTGAGCGGGCAGAACTCCAACCCTTCCTCTCGTCGCAAGAACAGCAAGAGCTTGTTTCAAACACTCTTTTCCACAAGGAGGGTTCCCAGCAGGCCTTTCCCCTTCCTTCCCTTAGAGGGAAAGGGGGGGGAAAGCTGGAAGGGAAAGGAAACCCCTCTCACATCGAATGTAAGGCCGGGGTTACATCTTCACTGTCAGGCCTGCGAACCCCCACGCTCCCCTTTCCGCCACGAAAAGAATTCGCCTGCAGTGGAGAAAAGTGGTTCGGTGGGGCTCTCACTAATTGGGACGAAATCTCAAAAAAGATTTATCAATTTGCAACTCTTTTGAAAGAGATTCCATCTGACACTGTTTACCTTTCCAGCCGATTTGAAAAATGGATGAGAGGATTTCCTGGATTCCTTTCTGCTTTAGCTGTTCCAGCTGTTCCAGCATTTCCAGCTGTTCCAGCATTTCCAGCTGTTCCACCATTTCCAGCTGTTCCACCTTCGCTGGAAATGGTGGAACAGCTGGAAATGGTGGAACAGCTGGAAAAGACCCCCACAGTCGCTTCCATTCTAGGTGCGCCTTTGCCACAGAATCAGTCCTTTCCCCTTTCCAGATCTGCAGCAATTCCATCTTCTGTGTTGGAAGCGTGCAAAATGACAAACACCAGGGAGATGCGGAGAGAGATCCGATTAAGATTAGGAAAACAGGTGGATGGAATTTTGTTAATCAACCCCAACGAAAACAGAGATGTTATTGCTGAGGCTCGTCTTCGAAAAATTCCAGTAATCGGTTTTGCCGATTCTATCACAAATCTTTCAGGTGTTGATCTTTCTATTCCTATTAACCTTTCTTCTCTTGGCGAAACTTTCATTTTTCTTTCTATCCTTTTCGAACTGGGGGGACGATTGAGTGGAGCGAGTAAAGAGGAGGGAGTAAAAAGATCGAAATCACATATCCAGCGAAAGGAGTCCCCAACTACTAGTAAAATCTTCTCCAAAAGAAATTAAAACATTTACCCAAGGTTTTTTATACTAAATGACCCCGTAACATCTTCCATGTAACCCCCTCGCTGGCCGAATTACATCGTTCGATGTTAGGGGATCGAGCCCCCTCTCACATCGAATGTAAGGCCGGGTTACATCGTTCGATGTTAGGGGATCGAGCCCCCTCTCACATCGAATGTAAGGCCGGGTTACATCGTTCGATGTTAGGGGAGCGAGCCCCCCCTTACATCGTTCGATTCCTGCTTCGCTGAGCCGGGGTTACATCGACGATGTGAGAGCAGCGAGTCCCCTCTCACATCGAAAGTAAGGCCGGGGTTACATCTAGCCTGCTACGCTGACGGTCAAAGCCTTCCTTTGCAAACGGTTACATTTAGCCCCTTACATTTTTAATGTAAGGGGGCCCAGACGTTTGTCAAATGTCAAATGAATTTATTCAAATGTCAAATGAATTTATTCAAATGTCAAATGAATTTATTCAAATGTCAAATGAATTTATTCAAATGTCAAATGAATTTATTCAAATCATCACCGTTACATTTTAGATGCTGGGAGCGAAGCAGGCCGGCGGGTTAAATGAAAATTTTAAAATAAAAACTGGATTTTGACAACTGTAAAGTGAATTTATTCAAATCATGAGAAAAGATTCCGTTTATAAAAACTTTTATAAAAACATCCTTGTAAATGATCTTGGAATAGGGTTCCCCATTCAAAATCTGTATAACGTCCCTAGTTTGCAGAGGATAACCTTGCATAATACTTCTCACGCCCCCCTGTTAAAAAGAGGAGAGATCTTCTCTCCCTGGGCCGCTTCTCTTCTTATTGGAGGTCGAAAGGGAAATCTTTTAGTTTCAAAAAAATCTGTGTCAGGCTTCAAACTGAAGGAAAAGAGTTTGTTAGGGTGTTCTTTGAGTTTTAGAGGAGAACCTTTATACCAATTCTTAGACAAATTTTTTGTGGAAACCCTCCCCCGAGAATTGTCAAATCGGTCGGAAAACTGGACACCTGCATTAGAGTGGCAATCCGCTTCCTCCGTTGCAGAATCTTTTGTTCCATGTTTCAGGGAGAAACCCCCGTTTACAGCTGTTCCAGCAGTAGCGATCATGCAAGATGTTACACCTGCAGACCCCCTCTTACATCGTTCGATGCCTGCTTCGCTGAGCCGGGTTTACATCTCCAATGTAAACCCGGCGAACCACTTCAAGAAGAGTGATCTCCCCTCCCCCTTGCAGCGAAGCAGCCCCCTGGGAGGAAAACCCAACCCTATCTCGCTAGAAGAACGAAAAATGAAAAAGGTTAAGCTTCAATTTGGTGAACTGAAAGAAAAAACAATTGGAGATATAAGATCTCTCAGCAGATATGAAAGCTCCCAACATTCCTCTTTTTTGTCTCCCCTGGAGCTTCAAAAAAAACTTTCTGGAAAAAGGAAAACAAGAGGAGTAAAAGCTCTTTCCAAAGAATATAATGTTGGGGTTAGGTTCTGTTTCTCCTTTCAAGATTTGGAATCTTGTTTTCATCTTTTTCAGCACTTGCGCGGATTTGACATCACTTTTCTCTTTTCCACCTCATTAAAGATCGTTTGTTGAGAGTTAAAGAGTGCGGAGTAAAGAAATTGATTAAGGTACTGCCTAATTCAAATTATTTGCTGGAGAGTGAAAGATTCCATCTAGCGATGACACTGAAAAAGTGGTTCCAGCTACATCTTCCATCAGCGAAGCAGCTCTAACGTTTCAACAGCCTCCACTTCCAACTTTTTCAAAACGTTTGTCAAATGAATTTATTCAAATTCAAATGTCAAATGAATTTATTCAAATTCAAATGTCAAATGAATTTATTCAAATCATCACCGTTACATTTAAATTGTACGCAGCCCATACATTTAGCCTTACACCGACCGTCTCTTCCATTAAACCTGCTCTGCTGGTGGTCGGTGGAAGGGGGGGGGCTAGATGTAATAACTCAGCGTTACATCTAAGATGTACGACAAAAAGGCCACTCTAAATAAATTATGCAGCCATTGCACCGCTGCAGATTTTCGTTGTTAGGGGAGATGAATACTATAAGAAACAAGCTCCAGTTATGAACTCTCTCTTCTATCTTTTTTCCAGTCTTGCTCTGACGTCTGGTATGATGGTGATAGGGTCACGGAATCCAGTTCATTCCGTTCTTTTCTTGATTCTAGTTTTTTTTAATAGTGCTGGACTGCTAATTCTTCTTCAATTGGATTTCTTTGGGATGATCTTTCTAGTGGTTTATGTTGGAGCTATCGCAGTCCTTTTTCTCTTTGTGGTGATGATGCTAAACGTCCGACTTACGGAGATGAATGAAAGAAGGCTTCGTTATCTTCCCATCGGGGGACTTTTGGGATTTCTCTTTCTAGCGGAAGTTTTTCTCATTGTAGATAATGACCTTATTCCACCCCTTTGGAACCACTCCAACATGACTCCCCCTGGAAACGAGCCCTTACGATCTCAAAATTTCTTTCTTTTACGAGAAGTCTTTGCAGAGAGTTCGCAGGGGGCTTTCTCTAAAAATGGGAATGATGTGCTCGTCTACGGAAAAGAAGAACCACTTGCGTCACACTTCCCCTGTGAAGATTTGCAGTGGACCGGATGGTCCCAATTGGTAGAATCGCTCACTCCTATAGAGGCGGTGGGTGAATTGATTTACACCTACTACTTTTTTCTCTTTCTGGTGGCCAGTCTTATTCTTCTTGTGGCGATGATAGGAGCTATCGTACTAACTCTTCACAAAGGAGTTCTGGTGAAACGGCAAGAGGTGTTTCAACAAAACACACGAGAGTTTGCAAAAACTATCGCCAATCTCTCATGAGCTGCAAAGCAGCCATTGTGACACCTTTTCTCTTCTTTCCAGCTCCGCAAATTTAATCGAGCGGGAATGATTTGAATCAATTCACTCTACCTGCTTGTAACATTTAGCCCCTTCCACCGACCACCTCCCAACGCTACGCTTTTACAAAGCGTAGCACTTTCATTTAACCAGCTCTGCTGGTGGTTGGTGGAAGGGGATTCCATTTAACCTGCTCTGCTGGTGGGCGGTGGAAGGTGAAAAGCGCAGCCTTTCCATTTAACCCCACACCGCTCCGCTTTGAAAATGTAATACTAACATTTTCAAAGCGGAGCGGTGGGAGATGGTTGGTGTAAGGGCTTTTAACCTGCTACCCACACCGCTGGGCTTTTACAAAGCGTAGCGTTGGGAGATGGTCGGTGTAAGACTTGGTTTCCTTTTTTCAATGTACAGTTGGCGTAGTTCATTTTTGCAAATCAAATCAAAAGAAAAGATCTATGTATTTAGTTTTGGTCTTTTCCCCTCTTTTGGGGAGTCTTTGTGGGGGGTTCTTTGGTCGATATCTAGGATCTAGGGGAGCTGGTATCATAACCACCGGCTCAGTGCTCTTTTCGGCCATTTGTAGTCTTTTTGGTTTTTACGAAGTGGCCCTTTCAGGGAATATCGTCTCCATACCCTTACAAACATGGTTCTCTTGTGAACTTTTTGATGGAGGTTGGGGGTTTTATTTCGATACTCTCACTGTGGTAATGGCGGTGGTGGTTACCGTTGTGAGCAGTTTGGTTCATTTTTACGGTTTCTCCTACATGTCCCAAGATCCACACATTCCACGGTTCATGTCCTATCTCTCGATCTTTACCTTTTTTATGTTGACTCTGATTACAGGGGATAATCTTGTGCAGATCTTCTTTGGGTGGGAGGGAGTAGGACTCGCTTCCTATCTTCTCATTAACTTTTGGTTCACGCGATTACAAGCTTCCAAAGCGGCAATCAAAGCGATGCTTGTGAACCGAGTGGGTGATTTCGGTTTTGCTCTTGGAATCATGGCTCTGTTTACCGTCACTGGAACAGTGAACTTGAGCGCAGCCTTTGGACTCGCCCCCTTCATTTCAGCTGGTACACTCCCGGTTCCTCTTCCAGCTGTTCCAGCATTTCCAGCTGTTCCAGCTTCGCTGGAAATGCTGGAACAGCTGGAAACCCTTTCAACACTCACTTTTTGTACCATCGAGTTAGATGCGTTAACATTGATAACTTTCCTTCTCTTTATAGGGGCGATGGGAAAATCTGCTCAACTTTTTCTTCACACATGGCTTCCAGATGCCATGGAGGGCCCCACTCCGGTTTCTGCCCTAATTCATGCTGCAACCATGGTGACCGCGGGTGTATTCCTTCTCGCCCGTTGTTCTCCTCTCTTTGAGTATGCTCCATCTACCCTTCTGGTGGTAGCTTTTCTAGGAGCAATGACTACTTTTTTTGCCGGAACTGTGGGACTCGTGCAAAATGATATAAAGCGGGTCATAGCCTATTCCACCTGTAGTCAGTTAGGCTATATGGTTTTTGCTTGTGGCCTCTCACACTATTCTTTAGGGGTTTTTCATCTCATGAACCACGCATTTTTTAAGGCGCTTCTTTTTCTAAGTGCTGGTTGTATTATACATGCTCTTTCCGATGAGCAGGACATGAGACGAATGGGAGGAGTGGTGCAATCTATTCCATTTACCTATGGAATGACTCTTATTGGATCGATGTCTTTAGTGGGGTTCCCTTTCCTTACCGGATTTTATTCAAAGGATAGTATCTTGGAAGTTGGGTACGCTACCTACACCCTTGCTGGGAATTTCGGGTATTTTCTCACTGCCGTATCGGTGATCTGTACCTCTTATTATTCTTTTCGCCTCCTCTTTCTCTCCTATCTTCGCGAAAATTCTAGTTTTCGGAAATCCTTGGAAAAACTTCACGATGCACCCCCTCTCATGGCTCTTCCACTCCTCCCTTTAGCGTTGGGGAGTCTTTTTGTTGGGTTTTGTGCAAAAGATATGATGATTGGCCTGGGGACCGATTTTTGGGGAAATGCTCTCTTTGTTCTTCCGAGAAATCTCATCCAATTAGAATCAGAGTACATACCCCTGACACAAAAATTGAGCCCTCTCTTTTATACTATTATTGGCTTTTTTCTTGCTTTTCTTCTCAACTTTCGATTCCCCCTTTCTAGCTATCAACTTTGTGTCACTCCCTTTGAGAAAGGATTCGGAAAAATGAACTTTTCAACAGTTGTGAGAAACCTTTATACATTTCTCAACCGGCGTTGGTTTTTTGATAAGGTGTACAACCATTGGTTGGCTGAAACTCTTCTTCTTTTTGGGTATCACACTTCTTGGAAAAGACTAGATAAAGGTTGCTTTGAAATCCTTGGCCCTTTTGGAGTTGGAAAAAGTTTTCCTCTGTGGAGTCAACAATTAGGTGGACTTCAGAGTGGAATGGTCTATCACTACGCAGTGATGATCTTATTGGGGGTCACTGCAGCTATTGCTCTGCTTTTTGCCCGAGATCTCAGCCTTTTAGATCCATTTCTATACCTCTTATTCCCCTTAGCTCTTCTTCTTTACATTGAACCGGTTCGAGGGTTTGCACCCAGCGATCCCATGGAGAGCGTGAAAAGATCGAACAGGTCTTTCTCTACCAAGTAGAGAACAAGCTTAGGGAGGAGCGATAGCACCCTTACATTTACAATGTAAGGGTGTTAGAGGCGGTACATCTTGAAACGTACAGTTTACTATCTTTTTAATATACTACAGAATTCCTATGGCCCTGGAAAAAGCAATTAGAGAGAAAAGGGTAAAAAATTTTACAATAAATTTTGGTCCTCAGCACCCCGCCGCTCATGGGGTTCTTCGATTAGTTCTCGAAATGAACGGAGAGGTGGTGCAACGAGCGGATCCTCACATTGGATTACTACATCGGGGGACTGAAAAGCTGATCGAGTACAAAACATATCTACAAGCCCTTCCATATTTTGATAGGTTGGATTATGTTTCCATGATGTGCCAAGAGCATGGTTTTTCTCTGGCCGTGGAGAAACTTTGTCACTGGCAGGTTCCCCTCCGAGCTCAATATATCCGAGTACTGTTCGCGGAAATTACTCGCCTTTTAAATCACCTTCTTGCTCTCACCTGCCATGCAATGGATGTTGGAGCTCTAACACCTTTCCTTTGGGGTTTTGAGGAAAGAGAAAAGCTTATGGAATTCTATGAAAGAGTCTCGGGGGCCCGAATGCACGCCGCTTACATTCGACCGGGTGGGGTGGCTTCCGATCTCCCCATTGGTCTCAGTGAGGATATCTTTCGTTTTGCCCGACAATTCGGGTCGCGCATAGATGAAATGGAAGAGATGCTAACCAATAATCGCATTTGGAAGCAAAGATTAGTAGATGTTGGAGTAGTCACTGGGGAGCAGGCCCTAGACTGGGGATTTTCCGGTGTGATGTTACGAGGATCAGGTATTCCATGGGATCTGCGAAAGGTTCGCCCTTATGATGTGTACTCTTCCATGGACTTTCGAGTACCTGTAGCATTTCGGGGTGATTGCTATGATCGATACTTACTTCGAGTAGAAGAGATGCGACAAAGCCTTCGCATCATCACCCAAGCTATTCAAGAAATGCCAGCGGGTCTGGTAAAGTCCGATGATCGAAAGTTGAATCCCCCTGCCAGAGGACAAATGAAAAGTTCTATGGAATCTCTAATTCATCATTTCAAACTTTACACTGAAGGGTTTGCAGTCCCCCCTGGAGAAACGTACACTGCAGTGGAAGCCCCAAAGGGTGAATTCGGGGTCTTTTTGGTAAGCAATGGGACGAATCGTCCCTATCGCTGCAAAATCCGTGCTCCAGGATTTGCTCATCTTCAAGGTATTGATTTCATGGCCCGAAACCATATGCTTGCTGATGTGGTTACCATTATAGGAACACAAGACATAGTGTTTGGTGAGGTAGACAGATAAAAGAAGGGAGGCCTGCTCCCACCCTTACACCAACCACCAGCAGAGCAGGTTAAATGGAAGGGCTGCGCTTTTAACCTGCTCTGCTGGTTAAATGTAATACTAACATTTAACCAGCAGAGCAGGTTAAATGGAAGGGCTGCGTCTTTTAACCTGCTCTGCTGGTTAAATGTAATACTAACATTTAACCTGCTCTGCTGGTGGTCGGTGTTAGATGGTTGGTGTAACCGCTTACATCTAAGATGTTACAAGGGAGGCTCCCACCACCAGCAGAGCAGGTTAAATGTTATCCCCCCTTCCACCAACCACCAGCAGAGCAGGTTTAATGGAAGTGCTGGGCTTTTTCAAAGCCCAGCACTTCCATTAAAAAAGGGGAGCGGTGTGGGGGTAAAAATTAAAAGCAGACTTCGTTTCATTTCTTCCCTGTACCGCCTAACCTGTTCGATGTTGAGGGAGTAAAAACCCCCCTTACCTATTTTTAGAAGAGTCTCTCCTTTCCTCCAAGAAAAGAAGCGTCCAAAACGATATCTCAAAAAAAAGATAAAAAATAAAAAAGAGGAGGAACTGTGTAAAAAAATCCGGGGGAGATATAAAAGCGGAGAGGAATAAAAAAACAAGAGACTCCCTTTTCGGTTTTTACCAAGTGAAGATGAGCGGAAGAACCCCCTTTGAAACAGGAAAAAAAGGAGAATCGGTGTTTGCGATATAAAAAAGGAGAGCAGGTATAGAGAAAGAGACCAATGCACGAAAAGATCAATGCGTGGTTCCAGAAGAATCTTTAATCCTTCGCTTACTCCGTCACTTTTGAAAAGTGAATTTTGACAAAGGGTTGGGTTCTTCTTTGTGAAGTTTTCTTTCATTTTTCCAGAATCCCAGCTCTGCGCAAGGTTTCTGGAAAAAGAATATTCCGATTCTTTCGATTCACAAAATGAATCGAAAGAGCCTATCCCCCCTCCCGAAAGAATCTCGAACTGAAAAAAAAATTGCAGCAAAAGAGGTAATATAAGAATTGAAGTGAAATATATGGTTAGCAAAGAAAAGATAATGGAACAGTAAAAAATTGGATCCCACCCCCTTTTCTCTCGCTTATAGAGGGAAGGAAGAAAGAAGGAATAAAAATGATAAAGGATAAAAGGGTAGTTTAAAAAAAGTCCAAGAGCCGTACAAATCTTTAAGGTTGCGTAAAAAGGTTCTGAAAGGTGGGTAGAAAGGAAAAATCTTCCAAAAGAAGCCATAGGAGTTGTGAATAAGTAAACTATCTCTTTCCAAAAGAATAAAAGAATTAGAAGCGAGAAAAAAAAGGAAAAGAAAAGGAAAAGGGCTCGAATCCAGATCTCTTTTATATGAGCAGAGAAAGGTGTTTTATGGCCTCCCCATGGGTCCTCTCCTCCTGCCAAAGATGTAAGGATTACATCTTTAATAACAGGCCGCCGAACCCGTAGCGAAAAGTGATTCCATTTCCGCTGTAATGGCTTTTTACTACTAAAAAAAACGAGCTGGAAAGAAAAAGGTTGAAAATAGACTAATTTATCACCAGCAATATTATTTACAGATAAGTTTTTAATTTTTAAAGGCTTTTGAAACTGAAAGAAGAACGGGAAAAACATAAGGAAAGAGATAATAATAAAAAAAAGATACCTTCATTATAAACTCTAGAAAGCAGATTCTTTCCCCCCACAACCCCATACATTTTCAAAATCTGTTAATGATTCTATCTTGGAAGTTTGCTCCTTACATCTAACAAGCGCAGCGGGTCCATTTAGCCTCCCAACGCTCCGCTTTGTAAAAGCCCAGCACTTACATTAAAAAAGCGGAGCACTTCCATTAAACCTGCTCTGCTGGTGGTTGGTGGAAGGGGGGATTACATTTACAAAGCGTAGCGTTGGGAGACTGGAGCCTCCCTTCTTACATCTAAGATGTAAGCGGTTACACCGATCACCAGCAGAGCAGGTTAAAAGCGGAGCACTTCCGTTTAACCTGCTCTGCTGGTGGTTGGTGGAAGTGGGGGTTACAGTGAAGCTGTTAGGTGGGAGGCTGCTGTTTATATCTTAGATGTAAGGTGGTGTGGGGTCAATTGAGTCTAGCGTTATATTTTAGATGGCAGGTAGAGTGAATCTATTCAACTCACTTTTTCCTCTTCCATAGAAAAAGAGGTTGGCACCTCTAGCGAGATATGGGGTAAACCTCGACTGTCACTAAAGCGTTCCAGCGAAGATGTAAGAAAGACAACTTTTCTTTTTTCTAAAAGCTCACTTGGTGAAATAGGTAAACACGGCAGATTCAAAACCTGCTCCTTTTTGGGTATCGGTTCAAGTCCGATAGTGAGCACCTCATTCCGATCAACCCCACTTTCTATAAAGTTTCACAGTGATGACAAGGGTATTGTTAAAGAGGCGTAAAGACCCTCGGTTTTCAAATAAAGGAGACATCTCTTCTAAAAAGAAATAAAAGGGCTTTTTTGCCGTAGCTCTCTATTTCCCTACTCTTGGTTGGGTAACATAATGGTAATGTGTGAGATTGCAAATCTTAGAATGGCGGTTCAATTCCGCCCCCAACCTCCTGAGTCAAAGAAACAGACCAAAAGTGTATGCTAGTTACACAAAAAACAACAGGTTTACATTTAGCCCCCTAGGCTGATGATCAGTGTAGGTCCACAGGGTTTCCATTTAACCTGCTATACTGGTGGTCGGTGTTAGCGCCCAAAGGAGAATAGTTCTAATGGTAGAACAGTGGTTTCCAAAGGATACCAAGCAGTGGCTTTTGAATCGATTATTAGGCCCTCTTTTGAAATCGGAGTGAAAATACTCCACTCCCACCCGATGTGGCAGGAGAGGGAGCTGGCTGCTCTCTAAGGATAAGAAAACTCATTTCTTTGAACTCCGACAAAGAAAAGTAAAAAGAAATAAAAAATTTCTCAAACAGTTTTTCGGACGGGAAAGTTGCGTGACTTTTGATATTTGGTGAAATTTTGGATTCGTTGAATATCATATAAAGCTCATAATTCTTTTATTGATCTAATATAAAAAAACTGGGAAAGGGATTGCTTCGCTCCGCGTTTTCCCTGAAAACTTTCTCTAAAAAGAGATCCTAAAGAGAGCCAGAGACGTTTCAAAGCGCCCCGTTGGGATTGCCCCTCTAAAAGAGTAAAAATGGTGTTATTTCTATTTCCAGTTTGCACTCTTTAAGACAGCAAATTTTTTTTGCAACCTTTTGGAGTGTGACATTACTTAGTGAAACAGTGGTGGCGAAGCCACCCACTCTCAACCTTAATATGGAAGATCTGTCACCAATTACATCTTCGATGAAACCCCAGAGCAAGAAAGGTTGATCATTTCACTTGGGGTGCGAACCCCCTCTCACATCGAATGTTAGGCCGGGTTACATCGTTCGATGTTAGGGGAGCGAGCCCCCTCTCACATCGAATGTTAGGCCGGGTTCCATCGTTCGATGTTAGGGGAGCGAGCCCCCTCTTACATCCTTCGATGTCTGCTTCGCTGAGCCGGGTTTACATCTATGATGTTAGGGGATCGAGCCCCCTCTTCCATCGTTCCATGTCTGCTTCGCTGAGCCGGGTTCCATCGTTCGATGTTAGGGGAGCGAGCCCCCCACACCGTTTCAGCAAAGCTGGATCGTTCCCACCGTGCTACACTAGCATACGCCGACCGCCTCGCTAAACGCTGCTACTAAAATTTTCAAAGCCTCCCTCTGTTACCGGTTCCATTTAACCTGCTCTGCTGGTGGTCGGTGGAAGGGGGGAGAAGGCGAAAAGCAAAGCACTGGGTGTTACACGGTAGGAATTTTGTGGAGTTACATATAAAATATAAGGGCAACGGAGTCTTCATAGCACCTTCTTTTCTAGATTTTTTCATTTTTGTTTTTGATACACTCCTGTTTCACATCTTTCACATTGGTGAATGGAACATGCTACAGGATCCATTTCCGTTTGATAGTGAAACGGACGGTCTCCTTACTTCCCATTTGCAATATGAAAAAATCATTCAAAAGAGAAAGAAAAGATCCCTCGAGGAAGACATGAAGAGAATTCAGAGTTTTTAGTGGTTTATAAGCAAAGCGGCCAAAGTTCCATTAGCGGAACATCACTGTTATTTTGCTAACCTCGAGAAAGGAAACTTTTCTCATCTCTGGACTCTCGTCTGGAAAGCCGTATGGGGTGAAAGCTCCGCCTACGGTTTGGGAGAGGAGATATCTTTGATATCAAATCCACCACCAAAAGTTAAGGGTTCGAATCCCTTTTCTCCTGTTAAAGTAATCGAAGATTCTAAAGAGTTAGGGGGAAGCAGAGTGAAAGCAGTGTGCAAGTGGTTCCAGCTTTGCCTGACCGTTCCCACCTAACAGCTTCGCTGTAACCCCCCCCCACTTCCACCAACCACCAGCAGAGCAGGTTAAATGGAAGTGCTCCGCTTTTTAAATGTAAGTGCTGGGCTTTTACAAAGCGGAGCGTTGGGAGGTGGTCGGTGTAACCGCTTACATCTTAGATGTTAGAAGGGAGGCTGCTTACACCGACCGCCTAACATCTAAGATGTAAGAAGGGGGCTAAATGTTAGAAGCAGATTTGCAAGATGGAATCGCCCGAGCCCGGCCTCCTCGTTTCAGCTGTTCCTTTGCCCGCTGTTTCAGCTTTGCTGGAAAAAGAAAAGCAGCGAAGCAGACTGATTTTGGAGATGTAACCGTTTCATTTCTTCATCGGTACTTTTTTCGAGGATTAAATGCCCACACCATTTTACTTTTTCGACCGTACATTTTCCTCTCACTATCACTGCGACCGTCCGTCTCACAGAAAGGATCGGAAAGCAAGCATCTTCGATCTTATCGTTACGCCTAGGAAAAAGGGAGGAAACAATTTAGTTTCTTTCGTCTAGTGGTGAGGACATCGCCCTTTCACGGCGGCAACACGGGTTCAATTCCCGTAAGAAACGACAGATTTCTCCTTAGAGAGTAAAAAGCGTGCTTTTTCCCCACACTCTCTGTAACAGCTTCCATGTAACCCCAGTGGAGGAAAGCCCAGTCATTCTCACCGTCCCACAACAGCACACATTGAAACTGTATGCTGTTGTGGGAAGCAAGCAGAGTCATTTGATTCAAATATGCCTGCGCAAGGAGTGAACTTATTCAAATGGAAACTTTGCAGAATGAGGGTGTGAACCTCTGTGAAGGAGGTTTCTTACCTTCGCTGATGGAAGATCTGCTTCGTTGGGGGTATAAGGGATAACCCCCCTTTGCTGATGACAGACCGTCCGTTTCAGTAGCGCTCACGCGAGCATAGTAAATTTATTCAAACTGTACATCAGAGAAGCAGCACTCCGGCAAAAAAAATAAGTGATGGGTTTCTGTATATAGAAAAAGACAGAAGGTATGAACCTTTTTTTAAAAAAAATCGTAAAAACTGTTCCAAAGTGGATTGAAAGTTGTACTTATTCCAATGATGAGGTTGTAATCTATGTTTCTCCAGATAATCTCATTCCATTGCTTTCTTTTTTGAGAGATCACACCCAAACTCAATTTAAACAGCTCATGGATGTAACAGCTGTGGACCAACCTTCCCACCGATACCGTTTTGATGTGGTCTATAATCTGCTTACCTTGCAATATAACGAAAGATTAAGAGTAAAAGTTGCTGTGGATGAAGTGACCCCGGTACCATCATCCACAAAACTTTATTCCAGTTCCGGGTGGTGGGAAAGAGAAGTTTGGGACATGTTTGGTATTTTTTTTTCAAACCATCCTGATTTAAGGAGAATTCTCACTGACTATGGGTTCGCCGGCCATCCCCTGCGAAAAGATTTCCCGCTTACGGGGTACACAGAAGTTCGATATGATGATTCCGAAAAACGAGTGGTAAAAGAACCGGTGGAACTGACTCAAGAATTCCGTTTCTTTGACTTTCAAACTCCTTGGGAAACTCTTGAAAGGGGAAGAGAAAAATAAAAATTTTCTCTAAGCAACACAGCCGGAATGAACTTGTCAGAACACTTGTTTATTACAGACTGTATTCTTTCCAGTTGGAACATTATTACAAATCCTTCCCCATTTCAGTAAAGGTAAGAGTATTGCTATGATTTGAGTAAAAGGAGTACAGCGAGTTAACGTGCGCCGATTTAACTTTAGCCTGCTTCCCACAACGCTGCTTCCCCCTTCCATTTAAAATTTTAAATGGAAGGGGGAAGCAGGCAAAATGAATACCCCTGCCCTTTGAATATTTATGCCGGTGGATATAACACTAACACTTTTTGATTTCTCATTAAATACAAAGAAGTGGGACTGTTACGTTTGTTCCACTTGTTTCATACGTTTCACCAGCCATTCCATCTAAAAAGTCTGCTTTAAACACCAACCGCCATAGATTTTAAAAGCCTGCTTCTAACATTTTCAATGTTAGAAGCAGGTTTTTAAAATCTATGCCTTTCCTTCTTCTTTTCCAGCTGTTCTTTTTTTAGCTGGAGCGTCGAGGACGGGCCTCGTTCTACGTCACGAGAAACAGTGAAAAGATACGATGAACTCGAATGTCTGCCGTTTCACGAAGTTCTAAGCAGAAAAAGAGCTCCAGTGCGGATAATGTGATGGTGGCACCTCACCCGTCGCATGAGAAAGAAATTGCATTGTGGCCAAAAAGAGAACTACAAATATCCTTGTTCGGTATGATTTCTTAGGCGGAAGTAGCTCATCGGTAGAGTATTGCCTTGCCAAGGCAATGGTAGAGGGTTCGACCCCCTTCTTCCGCTATTAAGGATTCACTCGACCTTTTCCTCGGTTCCTGCTGGGAGGCAGCTGCAAATTTATAATGTGAGCCCCCCCATTCCCGCCAGCTTTTTGTTGTAAATAACAAAACCAAGTAAAAAGACCCCCCTGTACCTGATTACTCAGCTGAGTGTTCCAAGCAAGGTTGTTTCATTCGACCGATGCGTTAAGTTAAAGGGTTTACACCATTGAAAGGGTTCCATGGAAGAAATAAAACCAAGTCTTCCACCGACCGCCTTACATCTAACAAGCGCAGCCCTTCCATTTAACCTGCTATGCTGGTGGTGGGTGTAAGGGTTACAGCGAAGCTGTTAGAGCAGGCTAAATGGAATCGCTGCGCTTTAAAAATGTAGGATGTACGGTTTGAATCACTTCCCTCTAGACCGCTCCACGAACGGTTGGGGAATGGTAAAAGGTGGAGGTCCGCGCCGTTTCACTACTTCTCTGCGAAAGGGTTGAACATACGTATTATCTCGGCATAACATTTCACTTCTAACATTCCGTCCAATGGTTACACTCTACAAGAAAGTTCATTTTTTCAAATCCTTACAACGACCGCGAACCAAGGTGACTCCCCTCCCTTTTCAGTGATAAAGACGGTCGCCAAAGGAAAGCAGGGTTGAAAAAAATAGATCAAACCCTATAAGTGGTGGGGAGAGTGGCTGAGTGGCTTAAAGCGGCAGATTGTAAATCTGTTGAATTCTTCATCGTAGGTTCGAACCCTACCTCTCCCAATGATTTTGTTTTAGCTCCCTGCTCCAGCCTCCACCTTTCAGTTTTCCCCGACCGTTCGTGGAGCGGTCTAGAGGGAAGTGATTCAAACCGTACTTCTTACACCGACCATCTCCCAACGCTACGCTTTGTAAAAGCGTAGCGTTGGGAGATGGTCGGTGTAAGACTTGGTTTCATCAGCGATTACATTTTGGATGTAATCGCTCACAATTTTTCGATGTAACACTTGGGAAATAGTCAGCGTATTGAAGCGGTTACAGCTCAGATGTACAGCGAAGCGGAGCATCTTCCAATGACCGTTTCATTTTCGTTGTACGTTACACTTTATTAAAACTGTTGCACTTGTTACACTGACTCCTTTCACTTCCATCTTAGATGTTAGGCGTGGGTCGTGCTAATGGCTCTGAAAAGTTATAAATGCCTCTATTGGAAAAGGACTCTCCTATGCCGCAACTGGATAAAGTTACCTTTTTTGCTCAGTTTCTTTGGACTTTTTTAATTTTTTAGCTTTTTACCTGTATGTATACAAGTTTTTTCTTCCCAAGATTGGAAGAGTCCTTCTTTTTCGTGAAAAAAGGATTGGCATCTCTCAACAGGGAGAAAGCACCCTGGAAGAAGAGAAATCTCAGATTCGACATGGAGTGGAAACACTTGTTACTGAAGCCCTCCACATCTCAAAAGGAGTTTTAGGGGATAATCTCACGCAAACTTCTCAATGGTGCGAGAAGAAGAAAGAGGAGATACAAAAAAGAAATTGGAAGGCGATTAATGGGTCATATATCTCCTCCATTGGAGAGAGGGCTCTTTCGGGGAGATTAGCTTTTCTGCCGCTTTTTCCTGCACTGCCACCTCAAATCTTGTGGAGTACTGTTTCATCAAAATTAAAGACTCTCAATAATACATCTAGTTAACTTTTCTTGAAAACTGATAAAAACGAGCAAAGGCCCTCCTTCTCTTCTTCATAGTCTAGGCACTGGATTCAAACGTCATGTGAAACAGCAAGAGTGCTGCTTCGCTGATCAGCGAAGCAGCACTCTTGAGAAAAAAAAAGCGAAGCGGCATTCTTTCTGAAAAAGAAAATTCCTATGGCCACTTATACAAATCAGAGATGGAGAATGTATCTTATTCTATTCCTAATCTTCTGTGTGTTGAGTTCCACTCACATACTTATTTACAATGAGGAACTTTTGGTGGTGATTACTTTTTTCTTTTTCCTTTCATTTCTTTCTCAGTATTTTGGTAATACTATCAAAGAGTCTTTGGATGAACGGAGTGATACCATTGGGACAGAATTACAAAACCTTTTCCTTTTGCGAAGAGATTCCCTTCAAGAGCTTTCTGAGGAATATGAGAGAGCTCTTGAACTTCCATTTGGTATGAAAGGATTAAACCACTTTACCAAGCAGGAATTAAAAAGGGGAGTACAGAGTACGCAAAAAGCTCTTCGGTCGACCCTTTCTCACCAAATGGGACAAAAGGTGACAACTCTTTTAGGATCAGCTACCACGGGAGAATCGGAATTACAAATTCAAATTGGGCGGAATCAGCTAGGAATTATTCTTTACCATCTGGAAAATCTTTGGAGGGGAAAAAAGATTCCATCTTGGGACCGTAAAAGAGTGGAAAGAGGAATCAAAAGTTTAAAAGAAATCCGGAGCTAGACAAATTCCGGTTTTTCCCCTTTCAAAAAACTCACCAAAGCGAGCGTACATATTGAATGTAATCGCTGGTAAAATCTTTTGGACTTCCATATCACTACAGCATTCTGTGTTCTGTGAACTGGCCCCTCTCCCCCCCCCCCTTCCATCTTCGAGGTAAGGGTTGCTCTTACATCGAACGATGCCTGCTTCGCTGAGCCGGGAGTGAAACAAGTGTAACCATTGCGCGATCCGGTCTATCACTGAAACGGTCGGTGTTACATGAAGTCGCCGCGGAAGATAAAAGGATATCATTTACCCTGCTTCCTACATTGTAAAAGCCCAGCACTTACATTAAAAAAGCGGAGCACTTCCATTTAACCTGCTCTGCTGGTGATTGGTGTAAGGGGGAGCAGCACCGCTCCGCTTTTAGCTTGCTTCCAGCGGAGCAACACCCACCGCCTTACATTTTAAATGTAAGGCGGTGGGTGTAAGACGGTTGGTGTCTGGCACATCTTCCATAAAATCACTGCGGTAAAAGGAATCGCTACCGTTTGTATCGTTGTAGAAAAACGGGAAAAATGTGAGCCTCCCACCGGCTCGCTTGGTGAAAAAGGTAAACACGACAGACTTAAAATCTGTTCCTCTACGGTTATCGGTTCAAGTCCGATAGCGAGCAATTTTGAAGGAAACGAGGTGGTGGTCTAGAAATCTAACCGCCAGCGATTTTATCTGCGAAGTTTGTGAGCAATGACATCTTCTATGTGCCTACCACGCTCCGCTTTTAGCCTGCTTCGCCGGCGTAAGATGTACGCAGCACCGCTCCGCTTTTTCAATGCTGCTCTTTGCATTTAGCCTGCTCTAACAGCTTCGCTGTAACCTTCCTTACACCAACCATCTCCCAACGCTACGCTTTGTAAAAGCCCAGCACTTACATTAAAAAAGCGGAGCGGTGTGGGGCTAAATGAAAGTGCTCCGCTTTTAGATGTAAAGCGTTCCATTTAGCCTGATCTTCCTTACACCAACCACCACCATAGCAGGTTAAATCAAAGGGGGGTTATAGCGAAGCTGTTAGGTCGGTGTAAGGGACTGTCAACCCCTTTGCTAAAGGAAGAAATGTTATTTCCACCCTTTGTTAAGGTTTTGTACCAGCGTTGGTGCTGCAAAGAGGGAAATATAACAAATAAAGAGAAAATTTGTGATGAATGAGTAATGAAAACATTCTTAGCTCAGTTGGAAAGAGCAGCAACCTTCTAAGTTGCTGGTCGCAGGTTCGACCCCTGCAGAATGTGATTCTCCTTCTCAGTTTTTCGAACGAGCTTACTCTAATGGATATGTGCTAAAAACTTTGGTGACGAGCTATTAAAATGTTTCACTTATACAACAATTTGACAGTCTAGATATGGTCGTTTAGAAGGTGTCACAACGAATTTAAACTAGTCTTTTCACCTTACACATATATCTTTTCCAAAGACAAGTAAAAGGAAACGGACCCCACATAGTTCCAGCTTTCCCCGACCATTAGTCTATTTCTCCCACCGACTTATATTTAGCCCCCCTTCCACCGACCACCAGCAGAGCAGGTTAAATGGAACCGGTAACAGAGGGAGGCTTTAATAATGTAACCGCTTACATCTAGGATGTTACAAGGGCGGATCCTGCCCCACACCGCTACGCTTTGTAAAAGCGTAGCGTTGCAAGATGGTCGGTATAAGGGGCGCTGCCCTTGACTATTCAAAAGGTGGTAACAGCTGTGTTACATTTTCAATGTTACAAGTTACAAAGAAGAAAGAAGTATGACTATTCTTCAACATTCTCCACAATCCTTTCTTTTTGAGAGATCGACTTTGTTTCAATCCTCTCTTTTCGAGAACGATCTTACAGCACTTATTCCCGAACTTTTTCTCATATCAACCACTCTTTTTCTTCTAGTATACGGAGTGATTTTTACCACCAAAGGACCAACTGCAAGCCTTCTGGTATTAAATATGGGAGGTGATGCAGAGGAATCTTTAGCGAAAAGGGGGCAAAAGTCTGACTTGGGGTTTCCAGTGCTACTTCGTAATGTGGCAGGGTTGGTACAACTAGCCCTTTTTTATACTCTTCTTTTGCTTCTTTTTAACCCTATTGGGGGAGGAGTTTTCCTTTATTCCACTTTTCTGCTCGACTCAGTCACTTTTTTTTTCAAGCTATTAGTAATTTGTGGTACTTTATTTTCCTTAGAAATTTCTCTGGGATCTTTGGAAAGCGAAGAGATCAACTCTTTTGAATTTTCTATCCTTCTTCTTCTTTCCACTGGAGGTATGCTGTTCCTCATTTCCGCCGGGGATCTTCTCTCCATGTACTTGGGAATAGAGTTTCAAGCTCTTTGTTTTTATGTGATTGCTGGATTTAAACGAGATTCAGAATTCTCAACCGAAGCCGGGGTAAAATATTTTCTTTTAGGGGCGTTCTCTTCTGGTCTTCTTCTCTTTGGCTGCTCTCTTCTTTATGGGTTCACCGGTGTAGTGAGCTTCTGGGATCTAGCCCAATTCTTTTCTTTTGGATCAGAAACATTTTCTTATTCTTTCCTTTTTTCTGACTCTTACACGGAAAGTGGAACGGCCTCCGCTGCGCTTTCAAGTGTGGGTATCGGATGCGAGGTTGGAATGATTTTTCTGTTGGTGGGGTTCTTGTTTAAACTGACAGCGGTGCCCTTCCATATGTGGGCTCCTGATGTGTACGAAGGAGCTCCTCTCGCTGTAACCGGGTTCTTCTCCATCGTTCCAAAGGCAGCCCTGCTTGCTGTGTTTATCCGTCTCCTTTATCAAAGCTTCTTTGATCTCTTTTCTGACTATCAACCCCTTCTTCTCTTTTGTGCCATAGGATCTATGATCGGGGGAAGTTTTGCAGGCCTTGCCCAATTAAGGGTTAAACGGCTTCTTGCTTATAGCTCCATTGGGCATGTTGGGTATCTTTTATTAGCTCTTTCATGTGGTACTCTCGAAGGGATTCAGGCTTCGGTCATTTATCTGGTAATTTATATGATCATGACCACCAATATCTTTGCTCTTCTTCTCGCCCCACTTCGCCGTTTCCGATTTCAGACTCTGGAACGGATAAAGTACACAACCGACCTTGCTATGATTGGAAAAACTAATCCGCTCTTTGCAATCACCCTAGCGGCGGGGCTCTTCTCCATTGCAGGGATACCCCCTTTGGCCGGATTTTATAGCAAAGCTTTTCTTTTTTGGTCTGCAATAAGCTCTTCTCAGTATCTGGGAGCTTTTATTGGGATATTGAGTAGTGCCATAAGCTGTTTTTATTACATCCGTATTGTGAATATTATGTATTTTCAGGCGCCACCATCTCCACTCACCTTTTCACCTCTTTCCAAGGGGAGTTCTCTTATTGCTGGGGCGAGCTTCCTGTTCCTTGTTGGGTTCATGGGGTACCCCGCTCCCCTTTATGTGGCAAGTCACAAAGTCGCATTAGCCTTATCCATGTAACCAATTTGAATAGAACTAGGTGGTTTGAACCCTTCGAGGATGAAACCGGCTGAGCCTATAGCCTTACCCCGCTAGCAAAGGGAGGCTCCAACCGTCAGCGTAGCAGGCTAAATGGAACACCACTCCGCTCTAACCGTCTCCCAATGCTACGCTTTGAGAAAGCCCAGCGGTGTGGGTATTACATTTAACCTGCTATGCTGGTGGTGGAGCCTTCCTTGTAACATCTTAGGTGTAAGCGGTTACACCGACCATCTCCCAACGCTCCGCTTTGTAAAAGCCCAGCACTTACATTTTAAAAGCGGAGCACTTCCATTTCACCTGCTCTGCTGGTGGTTGGTGGAAGGGGGGGGCAAAGCAACCGCCAACAAGGAGAGTTTGCTAGTGAAATGGTCCGGTCGTTTCGCGTTTACTAAATGGAATATGCTTGACCGATTCATTAATCAACAAAAAGGTAAAAATTGTTAAAAAGAAAGGGCAGGTAACTCAGGTGGTTAGAGTATACGCCTGATAAGCGTAAAGTCGGGGGTTCGACTCCCTTCTTGCCCAATACCCCAACTAAATAAAAAGGTGATTTTTTTTATTATAGAGAAAAGGAAAGCGGTGTTACATTTAACCTGCTATGCTGGTGGTGGGACCCTCCCTCCACACATCTTAGATGTAAGCACTTCCATTTAACCTGCTCTGCTGGTGGTTGGTGTAGGGGGGGAGCAGCACCGATGGGCTTTTCAATGTATGCTGGTGTGAGGAGATTTGTGGCAGCGGAAGATGTTCCGCCGCACTGTGGGCCTTTCAGTACACTAAAACACCCGCAGCGGTAGCATCTTCGTTGTAATCGCTAAATGTAACTGCTTCCCTGCTGATATTTTATTGCGAAATCCAGTTTTAAAGGGGGAAGAAATAAAAAAGAAAAAACCATCCATGGACCTGGTGAAATATCTCACCGTTTCTATGATTCTATTCCTGCTGGGCATCTGGGGTATTTTTTTGAACCGAAAAAATATCCTTATCATGCTGATGTCTATAGAGCTTATGATCTTGGCGGTGAATCTCAATTTCCTCTTTTTTTCTGCCTATCTTGATGACCTATTAGGTCAATTATTTGCCCTTCTGACCCTTACTGTTGCTGCCGCTGAATCAGCCATCGGCCTTGCTCTTCTGGTTGTATATTATCGAGTACGTGGAACCATTGGAGTTGAATTTATTAATCTAATAAAGGGTTAAGGATTAGATTTTCCTTTCGTGAAACGATTGGTCGAATCGATTGGTGGAGAGGCGAGCCTCTCCACCAATCGATTCCGTTTTGCTTTAGCGAAAGAGGTTTACATAGGTTAGAGTAAGAGAAATGAAATAACAGCTGAAAAAACAATTATCACGCCTCCCTCTTCTAACAGCGTAATAGCGCGCTGCGAAAAGAGTAATAATGGATTTTTAGTGAAACGGTCTCAATGGGAACATCTCTTCTTTACCCTCCCAACTTGCAGGGTGTAGCGCAGCTCGGTAGCGCACCTGTTTTGGGAACAGGAAGTCGTAGGTTCAAATCCTGTCACCCTGAGTTTTAGTTATTATGGGAGAAATATTTTCGTTAATTTACAAAAATCCGCTTTTGAGAGGGGAATTGAAAAAGAATTCTCGCTAGTAAATCGAGATCACCACGAGATTGTCACATGGCGAAGCATCCCGTCAGCGAAAGGATTCGCAGCGTCTAACATGTAATGTAAGGCCCCACAAACCGATAAATTCTCAAAGCCTAACAGCTTCGATGTTAGAGCAGGCTAAATGAAACCGCTTCGCTAGATGTCTCACGGTCGGAACGGTCGGGCTTCCCCTGCAGCCCGGCCTGCTTCGCTCCCAGCATCTTCGATGGAATCGCCCCATTCCGGGTGTTCCTTTTCTAGCTGAATAAGAAAACAGCTGGAAAAGGAAAAGCATGCATTTAGCCTGCTCCTCCCAACGCTCCGCTTTGTAAAAGCCCAGCACTTACATTTAAAAAGCGGAGCACTTCCATTTCACCTGCTCTGCTGGTGGTTGGTGGAAGGGGGGAGCAGCCCACCGCCTTACATCTTAGATGGTAGAAGCAGACGGGTCTTGGCTGGAACCGTTTCACTCGGACTGTTTCACTTGGGAGAGGGGCCAACACGAAGCTGTAAACCCCCTGTCACCACTCTGCTCTGATTATATAAAACATGTCCCGCTTTGCTCCCTCTATACTCCTTTCAGTATCAAAATCAAAGCTGGAAGAAAAAGGAAACTGGACAGGTAGTAGAGTTATTATTCTATATGCGTAAATTTTCCGCCTATGGAAAGGAAAAACTTTTTCAGAGAAATTTGACCTTTTCTCGAGCATAGAAGCCTACGCGGATCCCCAAATCATTTGTCAAAATCCGGTTTTTATAAAATTTTTATTAAAGCGGAACCTAGATTGGAAAAGAATGTATGTACAAAATTGAGATCTCTTTAAAGTCACACCAACTCCTTTCTTTGAAAAGAGGAGTAAAAAGTTTACAGCAATTGATCCGAGCAAGAGAAAAGATCTTTTTTACCCCAATACCGGAAAAGAAAAGAATTTTAAAAGAGAATTGGCTCCCTAAGGGAGATGAAAAAAGAAGAACCCTTGACGAAGGGGTTGGGCTATCCATCATTAACAATCAGCGTTTCAGTCTTAGCAAGAAGGGTTTGGACCAAACTCTTCTTGCTAAGACTGAAAAAGAAAGGGGGAAGGGGCTCGCTCCCCTAACATCGAACGATGTAACCCGGCTCAGCGAAGCAGGCATCGAACGATGTCAGAGGGGGTTCGCAAGCCCTCTAACATGGAATGTAAGGCCAACAAGGGGGTTTCTTCCCCAAGCAGTAGGCGATTGGGCAAAGATAGAAAAAACTGCAAAGTATTTTGTAGTTTTTTCCTCAACTCCAGTCCCTGAGCAATGTAATCGCTATTGGTTAAGAAGCTCAGACCCCTTTTCCGACCGGTTAAAGCTAGCAAAAAGAAACGGTGAATCTCTTTTTTTTCAATCGTCCTACGGTCTAGCTCTTCCTCGGCTTCAAAAAAAATGGACAGTACTTCGTTCACCTCACATCGACAAAAAATCTCGAGAGCAATTTGAATGGACTCGTTGCAAAGAAAAGATTCATATTTTTTCAACTCAGAGAGAAGTCACTTTGTATCTCCTTTCGCTTTTGAGACATTCCGAAATTCCTGGCGTTGAACTCGAATTACAACTTCAGTCTCTTACTTTTTTCAAAAGAACAGCAACAAAGTGATTTTAGAATAGGGTATGAATCTCTATTTTTTCCATCTTTTACCAACAGTTTTTTCGACATGCACAGGGCGCCTCAGTTCCACCCTGAAGCGAAGCGAGGCGGCTTTTTATATCTGATGCAAAAAACCTTCCCCTTCGGTTTTGCTCTCTCCGATCTCAGAACGAAGTGCAACGAGTATGACGGTGCAACCATAGGGAAAGAAGGGTCGAACCCCGCCGCTTTGCCAGAAATCAAACAGTGCGGGGGGCTTTTCACTATCCCAGTAATAGTGAAATGTAAGCACGACCCAACACCGGTTCATTTCTTCGAAATCAGCCTGTTTCTAACACCAGCCTAACAGCTTCGCTGTAACCCCCTTTCCACCGACCACCAGCAGAGCAGGTTAAATGGAACCGGTAGCAAGGGAGGCTTTAAAAATGTAACCGATGTGCTTTTTAAATGGAACACCGCTGCCCTTTTTAAAAGCCTGCTTTGGGGCGGTGGAACACCGCCCCACACCGCTGCGCTTTTAGCGAGGCGGTCCGTGTATGCTGGTGTGGGGCACTGGGAATGGTCGGCTTTCCCCCGAAGAGGTTACATGGAAGATCTGCTTCACTTTGAAGGGGTGTAAAAGCATTACTTATTTGCTAAGCCGTAGAGCGGGAAAGGACAGACCTTTTTTCCATTGAAAAAAACAAGTAACTCTCAGATTTTTGAGATTTTTTTCATTCTTTAAAAGATAATATCTGCCTGTTTAGCTCAGTTGGTAAGAGCATCCGTCTCATACGCGGAGTGTCACCAGTTCAAATCTAGTAACAGGCAAAAACTTTGAGGAGATTGCGAATAATAATTCTTTTTCTCCTTATTGATAAGTAAATGTAAAGTAATAATTATCGAAGCGGTTCTAGTGAATTTTCACAAACTAACCACCCTACACCAGCATACATTGAAAAGCGCAGCACTTACATTACAAAAGCGGAGCACTTCCATTTAACAAAGTTGTTGGTGTAAGGGGGGGGGCAGCACCGCTGGGCTTTTACAATGTAGGAAAAAGAGTCACGAGAATTTAGCTAAAAAAAAGAGCTTCCACATCTCAAAAAAAATACCCAATAGATAAAAGGAAAGATGGTTTATTTCTTGAATACCACTGTTGATGATACTAAAAAAGTGAGATTTGCGCTTCAAAAAATATTTGGCTTGGGGAAGAAAGAAAGTGATGATGTTTGTGATTCTCTTGGAATTTCTGATGAGATCAAAATCTCCCATCTTTCCTTTTCTCAACTAGCTCTTTTACAAAGAAGAATCGGGGAAAGTTGCTTTATTGGATTAGAATTACAAAGGAAACGGGGGAAAGATAAAGAAAGATATAGAAGAATCTCATCCTACCGGGGGATTCGACATGCCCAAGGACTTCCCTGCCGTGGACAGCGAACCCATACTAATGGAAAAACGGTCCGTTTCTTGAGTGGTCGATATAAAAGGAAAGGGGATTCGCATGCCTCACAACGGCAGCGAAGCAGACTCTGACCACTTCGCTCAATGTAAACTCGCCCTCACATCGAACCTGCTCGATGCTAAAGCAGCATGCAAGATCTAACCCCCCCCTTAACCGAGACGACCTGCGAACCCCTTTTGAAAAGAAACTAGAAAGGGGGCGGCCAACTGTAGGGGCGGAAACCCCGCTTTTGCAGCGATGTTAACCACAAAAAGATAAAAAAAATGTTGCAACCAAAACGAACTCAGTATCGAAAACATCAAAAAGGGAAGAGGAGGGGTATTCGGTCGAATCAAAACAACTTCGATTTTGGTCGATTCGGCATCAAAGCCCTTCAACATGGAATCATAGAAGGAAAGAGAATTGAAGCTGTTCGTCGTGTAATGACGCGAAGATTCAAACGTTCTGGACAAATTTGGATTCGAGTTTTTCCAGATATTGTGAGAACAACAAAACCCTCCCAATCACGAATGGGAAAGGGGAAAGGTGGAGCTGCCTATTGGATCTGCCGGGTGCAACCTGGCCAGATCCTTTATGAAATAGCTGGAGTTTCTACCACTGTTATGGAGGGGGCTTTTAAAATAGCAAGTCACAAATTAGGAATCAAAATCGGGGTCTTTTCTCGGGACTAACCCTCTCGTCCCACTAGCGCTGCTCCCCCCACACCGCTCCGCTTTTTAAATGTAAGTGCTGGGCTTTTACAAAGCGTAGCGTTGGGAGGCGGTCGAACAAAATTGGAAAGGGCAGCAAAGCACCCCTAAGTGAAACGGTCAGGTTTACACGACCATTTCACGAGGCCTGCAAACTTCTCGTTTCCCCCTTCACACCGGTAGCGAAGGGAGGCTTTAACCCCCACCTCCCTTCCATCGACCACCAGCGTAGCAGGTTAAATGGAAGTGCTTGCAAAAGGAGGCTTCGAAGATGTAACACCACATCCTTTCGTTGCCTTCCTAAAATCTTGGCCGTTAGAGGACTTCGGTGTAACCGCTCATTATTTGAATAAATCACTATGCTTGCTTCTAACACCGACCGCCTCCCTAAACGTAAGGCTTGGGCATACGGCGGTCTTTTTCGCTGCCGGGACCTGCAAGACTATTTCACTAAGTGGTTACATCGAAAAATTGCTTCGCTTCGAGGCGAGGGGCTTTGCTTCGGGGGAACTCGAGTGCTCTAACTTTTTAGAGAGAGAACAATAAAACAAAATGAACGATTATGACGAGAAAAAGACAAGAAAGAAAAAGGTACCTCTCCTTTCTTCTCCAACAAATGGAAAATTTAAACGGCAACAAAAAATGGATACTAAAAAGGAGAAGGAGAATCGAAGCAACAGGGAGACAGGCTGGCACAAGATTTTCTTCTCTTTCTCGCATAGAGCGAAGAATAAAAAAGATTTTTCAGAGAAACTCCTCTTTATTACCCCCTTTTCTCCTTTGGAAAGGTTTAAGAAAAAAGTTGACATTTCCCCTTGTATCTCAAAGGGATGGCAATGAAACGAGCAAAACTTTTAAAGTTAGCCCTTTTCAAGTGGAAAGATGGGGTGGAGTAAAATCAAAAGATATCAACCGTCTCCCTTTTCTCGCTGATGAAATGCTTGCCAACTGGAAAGGTTACGATGGGGTTACAGCGAAGCTGTATAGACAAGAAAATAAATTTTTTGGAGAGAAAAAAAACTCCTTTTCCATTTCTTTGGCTTCCCTTTCACAACTGAAAGGAGAGATCACTCGATTGGAAAGTTTGCGGAAATCATCTTTGTTTAGATCTCAATTAGTAGAGGGACGAAGGGTTTCTCTCCTCTATGGAAAGTTTTCTCGAAGAAAAATGTATCGCCTTTATCGTGTTTTGAAGAAGGGAAGAAAATTAAGAAATTCTTTTGCAGAGAATTTCGTCTCTTTACTGGAACGAAGAGCGGATATTTTGCTCTACCGCGTCCGCTTCTTTCCTTCAATTCTTTCCGCACGCCAATGGATACGTCACGGACGAATTTCTCTCAATGGAGAAGCACTACCTTTTCCGGAGTATCCTCTATCTCCGGGGGATCTTCTATCAATCCCTATTCGTTATCATCGATTCTTTGGAAATCTGGCCACCCATAACATCTTCGATGTAACCCCCTCTCACATCGAATGTAAGGCCGGGTTACATCGTTCGATGTTAGGGGAGCGAGCCCCCTCGCTCCCCGCCCCCGGCCTAACATCGAACGATGTGAGAGGGGGTTCGCACCCCACTGCTCAAAGAATGGGTAAAGGTCACAAATTCCTTTTCAAAGTGAATTGGAAAGTAAATTTGTACAAATCATATAAATCCTTTAGAATACCCCCCTTTTCAACTTATAACTTTCTATTTGGTGCAGGTGAAGGGAGTGAAACTGTAAAACAAAGGATTAATAAGTGGAATGAAGGGGCTGCTTCGCTGAGAATTGATCGTTCCAACAGTTCCAGCTCTTTCCAGCCGAGCTGGAATGGAAAGAGCTGGAACGGAAAAGGAAAAGGACCAGCTGGTAAAGAACAGGATGAGAACCTCTTTTTGAAAAGATTCCTTCTCCTTTCTCTTGTCTTTTCGCGAGAGTGTAGACATTTTCAAAGCAAAGAACTTTCTCAAAGCGGGATACCACTTTGGGATGAAATCGTACCTGGCGAAACGACCTCTATTCAATATAGGGGGAATGGTTTTTGGAGCTGTTCTTTTCCATCATTTAGTGAGACGAAAAGCGCTTACACTTTTCCTGACATGGAAAATGTAAATCCAGGTATACAGGACACTGGAACAGCTGAAATGGGAGTTGGAGGAGATCGACAAAGATCTCCTCCAACCCCGGACAAAGATGAGTGGAGATTTTTTTCTTGTTCGAAAGAATCTTTTGGTTGCGAAAGGAGAGAAAAAAGCTTGCAGGAAAAAACAGCACAGAATAGAACCGGGGCCTACCAGCTGTTCCAGCGTGTTGCAGCGAAGCTGGAAAAAGAAAGAAAGGGGGTGTTTTTCACTCGTCCCATCAAGCCGGTGCAGGTGGAAGTTTCCTATAGTTCTTTGCGATTGATCTATCTCTATCCTCCCCAGCGGGTGAGCTTTCCCACACTTATAGATTTGGATATTCTGGAGAGATCTTTTCGTGGGAAAAGGTAGAAATTTTCCCCAGTAAAGTGTTACTTTTCTGGTTATAATTCTTCTCTGTGCCATTACAAAAAAAACTCGTTCCTTTTGTATTTGTTCTCCCCTCCATGGTTTCAGTTGATCACCTTCCACCGACCACCTCCCAACGCTCCGCTTTTACAAAGCGTAGCACTTACATTTAAAAAGCGGAGCACTTCCATTTAACCTGCTCTGCTGGTGGGCGGTGGAAGGTGAAAAGCGCAGCCCTTCCATTTAACTTGTTATGCTGGTGGTTGGTGGAAGGGGGAAGCGATCGAGTTGCATAACGGGAGGATTACATATACCCTGCACCCACAGCAAAGGGAGAGTGACCGTACGTTTCACTGAAAGAGTGTGTCTCTGCCAGTAAAGGGGTTAGATTTAGCCTAATGGTATCACTGCTTTACATCTTGGATGCTGCTTCCTACATTTAAAAGCCCAGCACTTACATTTAACCTGCTCTGCTGGTGGTTGGTGGAAGGGGAGATTCCATTTACAAAGCGTAGCGTTGGGAGGCTAAATGTAAGTGCTGGGCTTTTAAGATGTAAGGCGATGGGTGAACCGGGGGAACCGTTTTACTTTGGGGTAACGAAAAGGAAATAAACGGGAAAGAGTAGGGAAACGAAACGGAACAGACAATGGCTTCCCGCGTTAGTGAAATGTCAATACTCTTAGAAGAGAAGATATCGAAAACTTATTCTCAACTCAAAATTGATGAGATTGGACGTGTATTATCGATAGGTGATGGGATTGCGCGAGTCTACGGCCTTCAAAAAATTCAAGCCGGAGAAATGGTAGAATTTTCCAACGGTGTGAAGGGGATGGCATTAAACCTAGAAAATGACAATGTAGGTGTTGTTCTCTTTGGAAGTGACACCGGAGTGAAGGAGGGGGACATGGTGAAACGGACCGGAAATATTGTAGATGTTCCAGTTGGTCCAGGAACTCTAGGCCGCGTTTTAGATACCCTTGGCCAACCTATTGATGGAAAGGGAGCTCTCAAAAATGTTACTCGACAACGTGTGGAGGTAAAAGCTCCTGGGATCATTGCTCGAAAATCGGTGAATGAGCCGATGCAAACCGGGTTAAAGGCTGTGGACAGCCTTGTCCCCATTGGTCGAGGTCAACGGGAACTTATTATTGGGGATAGGCAAACAGGGAAAACTGCCATCGCTATCGACACTATCCTAAATCAAAGATTTGTGAATGAGGGAAAAGATGAGTCCAAAAAACTTTACTGTGTGTACGTAGCTGTAGGGCAGAAACGCTCTACTGTAGCGCAGTTGGTGAAAAGTTTGGAAACTGCTGGTGCTCTCTCATATTCTATTATCGTAGCAGCAACTGCATCCGATGCCGCCCCTCTTCAATTTCTGGCTCCTTATTCTGGATGTGCTATGGGAGAATATTTTCGAGATAATGGAATGCATGCTTTAATCATCTACGATGATCTCAGCAAACAGGCAGTGGCATATCGACAAATGTCCCTTCTTCTGCGAAGACCTCCAGGACGAGAAGCTTTTCCAGGTGATGTTTTTTATCTTCACTCTCGACTTCTGGAGCGTGCAGCTAAAATGTCTGATGCAGCTGGCGGTGGCTCGCTCACCGCTCTTCCCGTGATTGAGACTCAGGCCGGTGATGTATCCGCTTACATCCCGACAAATGTAATCTCCATCACTGATGGTCAGATATTTTTGGAGACTGAATTGTTTTACAAAGGAATACGACCTGCCATCAATGTTGGACTCTCCGTTTCACGAGTGGGCTCCGCTGCCCAGCTAAAAGCGATGAAGCAAGTTGCCGGAACTCTCAAGTTAGAATTGGCCCAATATCGAGAAGTAGCCGCCTTTGCACAATTCGGATCCGACCTTGATCCAGCAACCCAATATCTTTTAAATCGAGGAGCTCGCCTTACAGAGATGTTGAAACAGCCCCAATACCAGCCTATGAGTATTGAACAGCAAGTAGTAGTGGTCTATGCTGCTACAAAAGGCTATCTAGACAGATTGGAGGTCTCCCAGATCTCCACTTTTCAAGAAAATCTTCTACAACAAACTGATGCCAAAATTTTCAACACTATACGAGACGAAAAAGTGATTTCTGATTCTCTGAACAATGAGTTAAAACAGTTCATGGATCGCTTCACCGAGAGATTCTGCGCTGCTCATATTGCCAAAGGGTAACGAATTAGCGAGTTTTTTTTCACCAGCGTTACATCTAAGATGTACGCTTCCTCTTACATCGAAGAATTCAGTCTGCTTCCCCCCCACACCGCTGTGCTTTTAAAAAGCGCAGCACTTACATTTTAAAAGCACAGCGGTGTGGGGGGGGGAGGAGAAGGCTAACTGGAACCGCTGTGCTTTTAGCGAAGCGGCTGGAGCCTCCCTCCACACATCTTAGATGTAAACGGTTACACCGACCACCAGCATAGCAGGTTAAATGTGAGGGGGAAGCAGTATCCAAGATGTAAGGCGGTGGAACACCGCGAGTAAAGCAGGCTTCTTATAAGCGCAGCGTTTTACATTTTAAAAGCGGAGCGGTGACATTTAGCCCCTTCCACCAACCACCAGCAGAGCAGGTTAAATGGAAGTGCTTACATCTAAGATGTTAGGGGGGAGGTTTTGGAAAAGGAACCGCTGACGGTCGGTGTAAGAGGCTGTGGGTGCTGTTCCTTACACCTACCGCCACACATCTTAGATGTTAGAAGGGGGCTAAATGTAAGAAGCAGACTCATTTCCGAAATGTAACCGTTTCACTAATTTCCATGTAATTCAAACCTTTCGCCAGCGATTCCCTCGAACATGTACCGCCTGGCAATACTGTCCTCATGTAAGACTGAACAGTCGTACATTATGTGGAAACATCAATTCAAAAGAAAAGTAAACTATGAATTTACCCGATGGAAATAAAATTTTCGAATTTATCATTTCTGTGGTTTACGTTTTGAATGACTGGCTGGAACGAGTTTTGGGAGGCATCATATTCCCCTCATTGGTGGTTACTAATGAAGCTTTAAAGCCTTCCTACCATTCCCTTCTTTCATCTTTTCCTGAACCAGTAGCAGAGTTCTTTGGTAAATTCTCCCCACTAGCAGTTTTCTTTGAAAGTTTCATACTCACATATCTGATCTTTTTCCTTTGGTTGGCTTTTTGCACACGAAACGATCCTTCTGATCAAAACCGCAGTGACGGGGGTGCGGGGGGGGCATCCCCCCCTTCCCCACCCCTGTTATCTGCACAGGAGAACAGTAGATGCTACTGTCCAAGTTGCATCATTTCTTCCCTCTCATTTCCAACACGCCCCCTCTTACCTCGTTCGATGCCTGCTTCGCTGAGCCGGGTTAACATCTCCAATCTAAGGGGAGCGAACCCCTTTTATTTTCTTTTTGGGGGGAAGCAGGAACAGCTGGAAAAGGAACAACAGGAACAGGCTCACTATGAATTAGCAAAACAGGAGCGGTACGACCGGAGGATCCGAGAAACTATTCTCCAGGAACTCGAAAAAGAGAACGGGAATAGTGAAGGGACGGAATGCAAGACTTTAACTTTACAAGAAGCGCTGGAAAAAGCTACCCCTTTGCAACGATTCCTTCTGGATATAATAAACAGAGAGGAGGATATTTTGGAAAAAGGTGGAAAGGAAACCCCCTTGAAAGAGATTTTTATAGAGATTGACCACTTTGCAGGTGAGCAACGGAGAAAAAATTGGGGGGAAGCTTTCCTCTCGCCAAACATTTCTCCAGCCGAAATTGATACCATTATTCTGAAAAGGGCAAAAGAAAGAATCAAAAGTTTGTCGGAGGAGGAACGGAAAGAGCTTCTTTCCATTGATTTTTTCTCTTCCCCCTTTGAAACAGAGTTGCCATTATCAACTGGTGGACAGAGACGTATGGACAGATGGTTGGATGAGAGGTATCGTCTCTCTCCAAATATTGCTCTATATGAAGAACAGCTTCGAAAAGCATATCAGAAATTCTTAGAGTACGAGGAAGTATTACTGTCTTGGGGTCGAGGTGAAGAAGAGAAAGCAAGGGTGAGAGAGTGGGAAATCAACAAAGCTTTGGGGCACGCAATAGACCTTTTTAATAAAGGAAAGGCATTAACTAAAGCAGCCAAGGAGGAAAGGGCGAGCGTTGCGGACTGGAAGTGCGTTACCTCACGGCGAGAGGAACAGCATGTTTCGAATTTAGAAAAGATTCTTGATAACGTAATCAAATCTGAAAAGAAACACCTCTTGAACGAGTTCCAAGAAGCGGTGCAAAAGGAACTGAAAAGTAGACAAGCGTATCTGGTTCAGTTTTTTGGGGAGGAAGCGCGTCGAGCCTTCAGTGACCGAGAAGATATTCGAAAGCTCTACACTGCGCGACTTTTACACTATAAAATAGAAAGAGACAAGGCTCGGTTTGAATTAGAAAAAATTCGCTCTCAAATGCAAATGGGGCAAAGCAACCGGTTCGCTAAGAAAAGAGGACCAATTTCCTCTTATATTGACCAAAGTAACCCCTTTGTAGGAGAGCCCGACGCGGTGCGAACCCCCTCTCACATCGAATGTCAGGCCGGGTTCCATCGTTCGATGTTAGGGGAGCGAGCCCCCTCGCTGGTCGGGTTACATCGTTCGATGTTAGGCCATGGAGCCCCCGAATGGGAAATTCATTTGGACAAATTGTTTCCTTTTGGTCACCGCACCTATTTCCCACTTGATCCAGAATTTACGACACTTCTTCCCACCATTCATGAGGAGAAAGAAGAGTTGTTTCCCCTTACAGAGCGCGAGACTCATTTACTTTTTCCTCCGGAAGTAGAGGAAGTAGAAGATATTCCCCCAGTAAAACGGCTACCAAGAGGAAAGAGGCTTTCCGCACTGGAAGATATTGCGGAAGAAGCGCGCCGGGCGCGACTGCACGAGGCGGGGGAGGCCGTAGAGAAAAAAAGTAACCCCGGCTCAACGAAGCAGGCATCAAACGTTGACGATGTAAGGGGCTCGCTGGCCGCCCCCGGCCTAACATCGAACGATGTAAGAGGGGGCTCGCTGGCCGCCCCCGGCCTAACATCGAACGATGTCAGAGGGGGTTCGCACCCCTTTGGAGGAAAGCCTTACCCTGCAGGTAAACCGGGGGAAAGGGGGAATAAACGTGGAAAAGATTCTGAGCCTTTTAAAAGTGATTCTTTTGAACCCATAGACCCCTCCCAATGGAGGAAACAAGTGGCTCAAGATCAGAAAAAGGCGGATCTACATTTAAAGCAAGCTCATCCTATGAGTGACGAAGAGTTCCAGGAGCTGGCAAACAGTTATCAACCTGATATGCTGAATCCTCAACTGATTGGCGCCTCTTTAATTGGACCTCAAAGAGAGGAGGCAAAAAAGAAACTTTCCGCTTGGGAATTGGCCGGTTTACAGAGGGGAGATCTCCAATTAAGCGAACAAGAGCTCCCAACTTCTCTGAGTGGGGTGGAAAACAATTTGCAACCTCTAACTAGCACCCATTTCGACACAGAAAAAGAAACCTCTGTTGCGGATAAATGGAAACCACCTTTACCAATGATTCTAGAGGAAGAGGGGGCTCGCTCCCCTCACATCGAACGATGGAACCCGGCTCAGCGAAGCAGACATGGAACGATGGAAGAGGGGGCTCGACCCCCTAACATCGAACGATGGAACCCGGCCAACGAGGGGGTCTCGGATCTCATTCAGCAACCCAATGAGGAGAGGGCTGAAACCTGGTCGCCACGCACATCTGCCCTTTTCCCGAATAGCGATTACATATATGGTGAAAGTGGGAAGCTGTGTACGGAACGAGGGGGGTCGCAGGCTTCCCCTTTTCCAGCAGCTCCTTTTCCAGCTGTTCCAGCTCTGCTGGAAAAGGAACAGCTGGAAAAGGAGGAGCCAGAACAACCTGAACAGCCAAAACAGCTGGGACGGCGGGAACTGGTGGAACAGCTGGAAAAAGAACAGCTGGAACGTTTGGAACAGCTGGAAAAGGAAAAGCTGGAATGGTTGGAACTGATGAGAAGGGAACAGCCCAGCCGCGTGCCGCTAGGTGACATCTCCGATGTAAGGGGGGATTCCTTTTCCTTACATCGGAGATGTCAACCCGGCCTTCTATCTTCCATGTCAAATGATGGAAAGGATCCGCGGGGTGAAGCTAAAAATCTCTTTGAGTTTTATTCCTCTTTTTCAACAGAGGATCTCTTTCATATGCGGATGCAGGTAGCGTTAGAGCAGAAGGTTATACCTCCCCTTCCTCCTCTCTGGTCTGTCAACTCCTCCACGGTAAGGGAGGTGATTTCCACTTCACTTCCTCCGGAAATTGTTAGAGATTTGTTTACTCTTCCGCTTGGGATTAGAGACCCTTTTGCTGTAAAAAGGTTAAAGAATTCCTTTCTTGAGCAATTGAAATTGACTCATGGCGAGCTCTCTCAACTGACTTTGGATGAATATTTTGATTATCTCTATCTCCTGGGGAGAGGGGTAGGAATTCAAAACCTCTCAACAAACCTTACACCCCCGGGATCAGAGGGGGATACCTATCGGGCGCTTCAATTATTTATAAAGGCCCATGCCACCTTTTGTTCCGATGGTACAGAATCTGATTACCCTTCTTTCCTTCTCTCGGATTATCCACAGCTCCCCTTTCCAACCTTTCTTCATAATTTTCTCGAGAAACTTTTCCCTTTTCCATTTCACATGGCTAGAGGACTCCAGTTTGTTGAAACTGATCCCGGAGAGGAGGAGATCTTTTCATTTTCAGAGGATGAAGAATCACCTAGGGGTCCTTACGGATTATCTGCTTCTACAGCATCCACCCCACGGGTATCTCCGAGAATATTGGAAAAGTTCGAATCTATAGATTCTGATGTTCCCGATGAGGAATCATCTTGGGGCTCTTCCGGATCATCCATTTCCAATTTTAGCCCCAGAACACGTCATTCTACAAATTCCTATTTTCACGATGAGGAAACACCGTGGGGCTCGTCCGGATCATCTATCTCTAATTTTGTTCCTAGCAACCTCTGCCCTCATTGCGACACAGCACACTTTTCGCCTTGTGCTTTACACGCCCTTTCATTTTCGCAGGGGACTATTTCACACTACCGTTGGCGTGATTCTTACCCTACTTCCTCCTTCCCCTTCCCACAAAGCTGGGGAAGAGTGGGATCTCCTCCCTCCCCCCCTCCCTTTGAGGAGGGTACCGGGGGATTGATGTTTTCAATGTCAGGCCTACGAGCTCCCTCTCACATGGAATGTGCGGCCGAGTTTACATCTCTGATGTTAGGGGAGCGAACCAACTGTAACATCTTTGATTTTACCGGTACCTGTTCGATGTTAGGGGAACAAACTCCCCCTAACATCTTCCATGTAGCCTTAGCAAAAAGCGATGACATCTCCGATGTAAGACCGGGGTTACATCTTCAACGTCAGGCCCAGGAAAGCCCTTTCCCTGGGTCTTCTTTTCCATCTTCCCTAGCGAAGCCCTCAGCCTTACATCCAAGATGTACAACGCTGATCGATCAGGAAAAAATCGGGAATAAATTGGATGGAACACTAGTGACAGCTATGCGGGGAAAAATCGGAACGAAAGATGTGACCGCTCTACAGCTCAAATCAGAGATACCTCACGCTTCTTCCGCTCCAGCTGCACACCGAATCTGTGAATCTTCCGCCCTTGCACCAGGAAAAGTCCCCTCGGACACTTCAACAACAGGCCCCCTTGACCCAGAGGCTTTCAAACAATACTGGAAGCAATGCTGGAAACCGAATCCGGAAGATATCCTCCCCTTAGACGGGGCTCGACGGCGGCCTATCGCAGTCCCTTTACAAGAAAGCGAAAGGGTAGCTCCAACCCCCTCTCACATCGAATGTAAGGTCGGATTACATCGTTCGATGTTAGGCGAGCGAGCCTCCTCTCACATCGAATGTAAGGCCGCTCCTGGCCAGCGAGCCCTCTCTGAGATCAAAGACATGAAATGGCGCGGGGTCGGGGTTACATCTTCGAAGTCTGCTCCGCTGCCGGTGTGGGGGGAACGAAGCCCCTCGTTCCCTTTACAGCAAAGCTATAAAGGAGCCCGAATGGCTGACCAACAAAGAGGTGAATTCTTTCCTGCGGGTGCTGAGAATTCTGCACTACAATACCAATATCCTGGAACTCTTCAAGGTTGTGGGGCAGGGCCGGTAAAAACTACTCCCTTGGAGGGGGCCCCGGCAGACCTACCAAAAGAAGTATCCGATTTGTTGACTCTCTTTACTCTGGAAAAGATCTATGCTGTAATTCCTGACTCAAAGTCTAGAGAGATTCTGGCTCATATCCGTGACAAGGTTTCTACAACCATCCAGCATTCTTTCTACGACTCGCAGGCTCAAATTGAAGAGATGCGCCTGTCTATACAGGATCAACTGGGTTCTGATTTAGATACTGTTCCGCTTCCACCAGCGGGAACTCCTCGTTCAAATTTTTGTTATGGGAGAAATAAACTCACAGAGGCAGGTATTTTAGAAGCAGTTGGACTGAAAAAACCCTCTTTGCGCGCGCCTCAAAGAGAAGAAGAAAGTCAAGCAATGGGAATCGGTTCAAAGGGGGAGTATCCTGACGTGCCCACAGACTGGTGGGACTCCCTTGACGGAAGTGATTTGCTAGATGTGCTGCTTCGCCTCCTTTCTCTTTTTTGTATTATTATCTTTTAAAGTAGAGAGGCGGTAATTATTTGCAAAAACAAAAATTTATTCAACCCCCTCTTCCATCGTTCCATGTCTGCTTCGCTGAGCCGGGTTTACATCTCTAATGTTAGGGGATCGAGCCCCCTCTCACATCGAATGTAAGGCCGGGTTCCATCGTTCGATGTTAGGGGATCGAGCCCCCTCTCACATCGAATGTAAGGCCGGGTTCCATCGTTCGATGTTAGGGGATCGAGCCCCCTCTCACATCGAATGTAAGGCCGGGTTCCATCGTTCGATGTTAGGGGAGCGAGCCCCCTCTTCCATCGTTCCATGTCTGCTTCGCTGAGCCGGATTTACATCTAGCCTGCTACGCTGAAGGTGGGAGCTTGCAAAGCAAGCGGTTACATTTAGCCTGGTCCCCTTCCACCGACCACCAGCATAGCAGGTTTAATGGAAGTGCTTACATCTTAGATGTAAGCACTTCCATTAAACCTGCTATGCTGGTGGTCGGTGGAAGGGGGAGGGGGGCGCGAACCCTCTAGCAGCCCCCACCTTTCTAGTTACATCTTTGATGGAACTGAAGCGCCCGTTTTACTCCCCATCGTTACCTGCTCACATTTTTGCTGTGAATAGGACCGAAATGAAGGAGCCCCACTTCCATTTCATGGAATTTTTTTTTCAGCCGGTGATATACTGGAAGAAGCAGGCAGAAAAGAAAGTTTTTCTATGTTTTTTCTTTTTATTCTTGTAATACAGATTCTTGCCCTTACTATTCCTCTTCTTTTAGCAGTGGCCTTTGTGACTCTTGCAGAAAGAAAAGTGATGGCTTCTATGCAACGTCGAAAAGGACCAAATGTGGTTGGTTTCGTGGGGCTTTTTCAGCCCATTGCGGATGGTCTCAAATTGATGGTCAAGGAACCGGTTCTTCCGAGTAGTTCCAATGTTGTGATCTTTCTTGTAGCCCCTGTGGTAACTTTTCTTCTTTCTCAGGTTGCATGGGCAGCCCTCCCTTTCGGAGAAGGAATGGTGATTGCCGATATCGATGTTGGTTTGCTATACATTTTCGGAATCTCCTCCCTTGGAGTTTACGGTATTATCACTGCCGGATGGTCCAGCAATTCCAAATACGGATTCCTTGGTAGCTTGCGATCAGCTGCACAAATGGTTTCTTATGAAGTTTCCATCGGCCTTATTCTTATCACCGTTCTTCTCTGTGTAGGTTCACTAAATCTCACTGAAATTGTAAAAGGGCAGGAGGAGGTCTGGTTTCTGATTCCACTCTTTCCTTTGGCACTTCTTTTCTTTATCTCAGCTCTCGCTGAAACGAATAGAGCTCCCTTCGATCTTCCAGAGGCGGAAGCGGAGTTAGTTGCAGGGTACAACGTTGAATATTCTGCCATGGGGTTTACTCTTTTCTTCCTTGGGGAGTATACCAATATTCTGGTTATGAGCACTTTATGCACCCTTTTTTTCCTTGGGGGCTGGTTACCTCCCATAGATCTTCTCCCGTTCCAGTGGGTTCCACCCCTTTTTTGGTTGGGGTTGAAGGTGAACCTGATCGTTTTTTTGTTTATATGGGTTCGGGCTGCTTTTCCGAGATATCGGTATGATCAATTGATGAGGTTAGGTTGGAAAGTGTTTTTACCACTATCTCTTGGCTGGGTAGTTTTCGTGTCCGGTGTTTTGATTAGTTTTGATGCATTGCCGGGGTAA